TTAAAATTCTTTTGTACACTATAACAATAATTTTTTTATAATTAAGCCCAAGAAGATTTGAACTTCTACAGATTCCTCATCAAGAAATAATTCTACCATTAAATTATAGGCTTTCATTTATTTTTGTTTTTATTTATTTGTTTAACTTAACTACTTTTAATTAAAAAGATTAAGCGAAGCATTTGGTTTAATTTTTCTCTTATCACTTACCATTACAACTATGCTTAGATGCTTCTATTGCAAAGCAATTACCCAGCCTGGATACTTAGCTTCACACCAACTGAGTATGAGTCTACTTTTGCAAGGGTCGCTCCTTATTAATCAGGAACCGAAGGAAACGAAGGAAACGAAGGAACCGAAGGAACCGAAGGAACCGAAGGAACCGAAGGAAACGAAGGAAACGAAGGAACCGAAGGAAGGATTGTTTTGTGCAGTGAACTTTACTAGTTGACTTACGAGGGGCGCCTTAATGCTTTACAAAGGGGGTTAAAATATTTTATAATAATATAAAATATTAATAAGGTGAAATATCAAAAGCCATTAATATGCTAGGTACAAGTATAATAAAGGCAACAGCAACAGGTAATAGATTTAACCAACATAATTCTATTAATTGATCATATCTAAGTCGTGGTAATGTGGCTCTAAACCATACAAAGAAGAAACAGAAAATACAGGTTTTTAATCCTAATATTATAGATTGAAGATTTATTACAGATTCATTTACAAATAATTCTGGCAAGTTATATCCACCTAAGAATAAAATAGCAGTAATACAACTGAATAATACGATGGATGAATATTCTCCAAGGAAGAAGAAAACAAATGGAACTGATGAATGTTCAGTAAAGAATCCAGCTACTAGCTCTGATTCAGCCTCTTGTAAATCAAAAGGTGTTCTAGAAGTTTCTGCTAAAATAGCTATAAAATAAAATATAAATACGGGTAATAATGGAATAATAAACCAAATAGCCTGTTGGCTTTCTATTATAGTAGTGAAATTCAATGATCCTGTTAATAAAATAATAATAAGTATTGCGGAACTTAAAATTAATTCATAAGAGATCATAGCTGCAGTAGATCTAAGTGACCCTAAAAAAGCATATTTAGAATTAGCAGACCAACCGGCTAATAGTACTCCATATACTCCTAAGGAAGAGAGTGCTAAGGTATATAAAATACCCATGGATAAATCAGATAGAGCTAATCCTTGTCCAAAAGGAATAATACCCCACTAGAATTCCAGCCTAAAATAACCTAAAATTATAAAATAACTCCTCTTTCTTTCTATTCTTTCCCTTATCTTAAGGAGCCACAGTCCGAACTGCAACCTTGCTAGGCATTTAAAAGGATAAATTAAGTGATTGATAAATGATAACTGAATAAGTTAACTGGAGAGGAGCGGATGCCTTATACTAGAAAAATATAAATAGTGCATCGCTACAAAACACAAAGTGTAAACAAAGTTGTTTTTTTAGCAAAGCAGGGGCACTCCTTATTTTTATTTATATGCAAAAGAAAGAAACTATTGTAATATATGAATTATTTATATTTTTATTTAAGTTTATATTTATATTAATTAAACTGGAAATTTGGACTATTTCTTTTTTTATATCTTAATATTCTAATTATTTTTACATTTAAACCCTTTCCACTTACCTTATCCCCCCTTGCAGAAAAAGTGTCGACCTTTACTGCGGAGCGCACACTTTGTTAAGTTATGGGTGTACTATACACAACCCTACAAAAAAACAATTTGCAGTGTATGCATACTCCACCCTACCCAAAGGCTCAGGGTACACTTGCATTGCTAGTTTTTTGTAGGGTGAGGGTAGTTTTTTGTAGTGAAGCTAAGGAACTGCATTTGTACAATTTGTGGTGTAGCGGAGCGATAGACTTAAAAAGAATATAAGATAAGTAACTAAAATTAGAATTATTTGTTACTATTTCACGTGTAGTCTCTGAGGCTCATTAAAAATATTTAGCCTGCTAGTTTTCTTTTTAGGTTTATTGTTAAATAATTATTATTTAAAACCTTTAAAATAAATTTTAGTTTTCTAGCATAAAGTGAAATTTTAATTAAGCCAGAGTATATTAAATTAGACCTAATAAACTGAACACTAAAGTTGATACGGGAGCTAAATAAAATAATACTTTATTAGATTGAGAAGGAATTACAGTTTCCTTAAGAATTAACTTAAGAGCATCAGCAAATGGTTGAAGAACACCGTAATATCCTACAGTATTGGGCCCTACTCTTCTTTGATGGGCAGCTAATTGTTTTCTTTCTATAATAGTCATAAAAGCTACTGCCAATAAGACTGGAAGTACAACACATAAAACATCTATTAAATTAAGAGATACATTTATAATTGTTAACATTAAATTATTAGTTATCATTTTTAGTTACTTTATTATTTTTTCTCATTAGATTTTTATATAAATTTATCGCGGAGCGCCAGTATTATATAAAATTTAATGAAATCACCGTAATTAGATTTTTTAATACGGCCAAGATATAAAATCAAGTTATTATTCTATGAAGAATTTAAATAAATTTCTAACTTATCTGCTTATAGGGCTATTGTCCCTTGCTTGCAAAGGGAAATTATACTAGTGTTTAAACCAACTTTGTTAAGTTAGAGCTGCAAACCGGCAAGCTAAAAGGCAGAAAAGCAAGCAACCTTCCCCTACTTTATATTAAGGATCGCGGAGCGCCTTTGCTTCGCTACAAAACAATTTGTTTGCTACACAAAGTTTACAAAAAGGGTAAGGGTACACAAATTGTTCCCTACCCAGAGGGTAGGCTAGCATTACTAGTTTTTTGTAAAGTATCCTTTGGTCGAGTAAAGAATCTTTCCTTTATTTTCCTTAACAGTGGGATGCGGAGCTAAGGACCGGCAATTGTCCCTTGCAAGCCTAGACCGGATTAATAAGGAGCGCTTCTTTAAGATCCAATCTACGGTACACTTGCAAAGCTAGTGTAGTGGAACAACTAGCAATAGTGCTCCTTCGGACCCGCTTGTGGACTCGCTCCTTTCCTTTAATTCAATACACTTTGTTTAATGTAAAAAAAGACCGCTTATTATAGAGCGCATCAATAAAACCTTTGGCTGCGTGATCCTTACTATTTACAATTTAAAGGAAAGCTCCTTATTAATCCGAGCAAGAGGTAAAGGATCAGGGATCAAGAGAATTAAGACCAATATTACTTAAAATTCTTTTGTACACTATAACAATAATTTTTTTATAATTAAGCCCAAGAAGATTTGAACTTCTACAGATTCCTCATCAAGAAATAATTCTACCATTAAATTATAGGCTTTTATTTATTTTTGTTTTTATTTATTTGTTTAACTTAACTACTTTTAATTAAAAAGATTAATAGTAATAATTAATATTTTTTTCAGTAGAGGCTTCTATAGCTGACCTTTAAACTAAATCTAGTTTGTTGCGAAGCTAGGAACCGAAGGGATGGTTACGCTCCGCGACTGTGCATTATTAATTATTTAATTTATTAAATAATTTAGACCACTAAACTACCTTCGGTACAAAAAACAATTTGTTTAGTACACAAAGTTTACAAAAAGTGTACACTACACTAGCTTTGCAAGTTTGGTGTAGTGTGGTGTACACTTGCTTTGCTAGTTTTTTGTAGCAATACAAATAATTTTTGTGGCACCACTCTTCAATTATATTCTTTATAATTTTGTTTAATAATTTAAGTTGCGGAGCTAAGATAATTATTATAAGTGGAAGGGATTAGGGCTAAAGTTATAAATAAAATAAATAAATATTCTCTTTTGGACTCGAACCAAAATTAACACTTTAGAAGAATGCAGTTCTAACCGATTGAACTAAGAGAACTCATATAAATAATTTAGCTTGTATTTTAATCAGTACACCCTTTTTTTAATATATATTTTTATACTAATTCAATACAATACACTTTGTTTACACTAGCCAAGGGTGGAGTACAAATGCAAGTGCGGTTTACCCTAAAAAAACAAAGTTGTTTTTATGCAAAGCCAAAGAGTAGAGTGGGCTGGGGTGGTGATCGCTTATTTGCATTAGGGGGTGCTAAGCCAAAAGAACAAAGCCTGTGCCTAGTATTATAATTCGCTTTGTGTTAAGTTATGGGTGCTTGCTTGCATAGCCGGCCGCATTTTTACGCTACAACTTTGTTTAGTGGAACAAGCCAAAGGGGTAGGCAGGAACCAGTAGGAATCGAGACATTTTTAGTTTTGTAGGCTTATAGCGGAGGAAATTAATTCTATATAGAGTTAAGAAGGAATTGAACCCTAAAAGTTAGACTTTGCAGGTCTACTACAGAACCATCTGTACTTAACCCTTTATAAAGGATATTATTATATTGCTTTAGGGTAGCAAGGATGCGGAGCTATCGCTTATTTGCATTAGCGGAAGCGGAGCAACCTTTTTTTCGGTAGTTTGTGTACACCACTTTATATTAAGGATCGCGGAGCGCCTTTGCTTCGCTACAAAACACAAAGTGTAAACAAAGTTTAGTTTAGTGTTGTTCCACTACACTTTGTTAAACCAGCCTACCTTACACTAAACAAAGTGTATGCATACAAAAAACTTTTTGTTTGTAGGGTAGGCTAGCATTGCTAGTTTTTTTAATAAACAAAAAAAAAAACAAAGTATTTAAAAGCTAGTTTAAAAACAAAGTTTGATTAGTGTACTCTACAAACAACTACAAGTCCGAAGGAGCGGGCTAATTAGCATTGAAATGGTCTTAAAAACCAATATTTAATTTATAATCTTAGTCCTACTTTTAAAATATTAAAAAAATAAAACTATAAAAATTCGAATAAAAACAAAATAACAAATAAAAGCAGGGTTAAATTCCTATTACTAATATATAATTTCTTAATTAAAAATACTAGTACTTACCTAAAATACTGTATTTTTTCACTTAAGATACCCTCAATATCTCATTTATATTATAGTATTATTCTTTAAGGTAATACTAATAAAAGCTTAATTAAGCAGAGATAGTTCTTTAAATTAAGAGCCTAATAAAATTAATATTATAATCATGCCACAATTAATACCATTTTTTTTCTTTAACCAAATTTTATTTTCATTTATTGTTTTATTTGCTATAGTTTATATTTTTTCTAAATATATTTTACCTCAATTTACATTCCAACAAGTTATTAGAACATATATTACTAAATTAAGTAAAAAAAATTAAATAAATATCAAACAATCCCCTCTATTTATTTGTATTGTAATTCTTAATACTACCATACACTACAATTTGTATGGTGTACACTACAAAAAACTAGCACACAATTTGTGTACCCTCACCCTTTGCAAAGGCCGGTGTACACTTTTATAAGAAATGCATTTGTTTTAAAGCTCCTTAATAATCGCTCCTTAATACATTGTAAGGTAGAACAAAAAATAATTAATGCTAGTAGGTAAGTTATAATTTTATCTACTCTAATTTTATGATTTGTGGGATGGGATAAAATTAATAATAAAAGAAGTAGTTAATATTATATAACCTTAAAGAAATAACTTTAAAAGAAAATAAAATAATATTATATTATTAGTAGTTTCTTAAGATAATATAGACAAATTTAATTAAATATATTAAATTAAACACAAGCCTAGATCAATGGCGCTCCTTAATAATCGATAGCTCCGCATCCTTGAATAAAACAATCAATACTAGTAGGCTGCGTGATCATTTGGAAGCAAGGTAGTGGCAAACGGAGAAAAATAAAAAGAATAAAAGAGTGTAGTATTAATTGGCTAGTATGGCGATCTCCAAAATCACTGGTAGGTGTTCGAATCACCTCACTCTTGTAATTAAATTAATTTTAAATCAAAAAACAATAAAAGGATCTTTCCTTTATTTTAATAGTGGGTAAGGAGCGCGCTCCGCATTCTAGAATAGCAATGCCAGGCTGAGACTAGGAGTTCCAATGTAGCGGATAAAATTAATTTATAATAATTATCCTATGTTTAATTTATAAAAAATATAGTATTTTTAATATTATAAACTAATAAAATAAAAAAAATAAAGGGCCCTTAGCTTAACAGGTAGAGCACCTAATTGTCAATTAGGGTTGTCCCAGTTCGAATCTGGAAGGGCTCGTAAACCATAACGAATAATAAATAATTTATTAAGTAAAAAGATTAAACAATATAAAATATAAAACTATAATTTAAAAGAGTCAGAATTACTATTATTAATAAATAATAAACGAGTATAGTTAAGTGGTATAACCTCTACCTTCCAAGTAGATATCATCAGTTCGAATCTGATTACTCGTAAATTAATATAAAAAATAAAATAAAAAATAATATAAATTAAAATAGTTGCGCGGATCGCTCACTACAAAAAACTAGCAATGCAAGGCCCAAAGGGCAGTTGTGTACACTTTGTTTTTACACTAGATACGCTCCGCGATCGACAGATTGCTACAATACAAACAAAAAGTTTAGTTTACCTAAAGAGTCAGGGTACAAAAAGTGTCGTTTGTTGTAACCTCACCTCCCCTTCGGCTTGTTCCACTAAACAAAGTTTTTTGTAGTTTACGTAAAAGGTAAGGTAGTTTGCTAGTCAATTGCTCAAACAACTCTTATTTTAATGACTGATTTATTTAATTAAGTAGTGGAGGAAACACTAGCACATATTAGTATTCCTGTATTCAATTTATTTAAGTTAAATATATAATTTAGAAGATTTAAATATAACACTTCTGCGGAGCTGCGGAGCTGCGGAGCTGCGGAGCTGCGGAGCTGCGGAGCTGCGGGTTCAAAGTAGTATTTTATTCTAGTATATCCTAATTAAATTAATTATAAACATCTTATTGGACTCGAACCAATACACCTTTGCTTCGAAGGCAAATGCTTAACCAATTAAGCTAAAGATGTTTCTTAATTTAATAAAAAATTAAAATAAGTATAATAGTGTGCGGAGCGCCGAGCGGTTTCGATCCGGACTGCTTGTTCGCATTAAGGAAAGGAGCATCATTGCAATGCTAGGATAATTTTTTAAACTGAGCAAAGAAGCATCGAAGCAGCCTTATTAAGAAAAAGGGGTATTATGATTACTTCACTGTTAAATATTAAGCATTCTAAGTTATTACGAGTAAAGAGACTTGAACTCTTACAATTAAAAATCATGAGTTCCTAAAACTCACCCGGCTACCAATTTCGGCATACTCGTTTAATTTTATTTATTTTGATTTTTTAGATATTTAAAAAGCGATCCGCGATTGGTTCCGCGATTGGTTGGATTCCTATTCTAAAAAAAGTTTGTGTGGTGTACACCACAATACCCTAAAAATGCATTTGTAGTTTTTGTTTGTTTTATGCATAACCCTACCCAAAGGCTCAGGGTACACTTGCATTGCTAGTTTTTTGTAGGGTAGTTTAGAGTGCGGAGCGCTAATCTTTTAATTTAGTCGCGGAGCGGATAAGTTATTTTGTCATTTAGTATTGAATTATTTTCGTGCCCTTTGGGCCTTGTGTTTATAATTCTTTTCTAGCTTCGCAACTTACCAGGGTACACTACACAAAGTTTTTTGTAGCGGAGCTATCACACAAAGTGGCTTGCAATACTAGCCTCTATTTGCTGGAGGGGTAGGCTTCTGTGCATTAATTAACACTGCTAGATTTGTTGTAGTGTTGTTACAACACTAACAAAAGTAACCAGAAGGTTAGGGTGCGGAGCGTTGCTTGCAAGGCAAGCTTGTAAAAAGGGTAAGGTAGAAGAAGCAAAGCATCAACAAATAGATTCACTTTTAACTTACCTAGCATTGCAATGATGCGGAGCTATTAATAATCAAAGGGTCCGCACAGTATTAAACCTTCAGCTTGTACGCAACTCCTTTAGGGTAAAGAGTTAAGGTTTAATATATAAGATTATATATTTTTTAGTAAGGAGTAGAGTAATCGAAACTCTGTCTGTAAAGTGTAAATTTACTGCTAAAACCACTCAGCTAACCCCTCTTTTTTATAATTCTAGTAAAGCAACCTTAATTATTTAATAAATTAAATAAATTATTACTTTTGCAGGTAGGCCTTTGCTGCGGAGCGACCCTTGATAACAGGCGGAGCGGCGGAGCGTTTATTTCCTTTATTAGTAAATAATAGGCAATGAAGTGAAGAGCCTTAATATTTTTCCTATATAACAGTTGTAGTGTTGTAACAACACTGCTCAACTAAGATAGCTTTAAAAAACAAAAATAAATAATAACTTCTTTAAAATTAGTACAAAAAGTGTACAAAAAGTTTTTTGTATTGCTTGCAAGACCCCTCCCTTATTGATCCGCGGTCCTTTCCTTTATATCAAGCTAAGGTCCAGCTTTTTATCTAGCTAGTGGAAGCTAAATGCAGGGGGGGGGGTTAAATTCAGTTTAATTATTTTCCAGCAGCACTTTCCAGTACAGCTACCTTGCTATGACTTTTGAGATGTTACTTAAATGGGTTAACTGATACTAATTAGCTCAACAAAGGTGTTTTTTAATAAAAGACTATTTACAACAAATAGAGATAAAAAGCAGTTAAGCTATTTAAATCTAAACATTATAAGATTAGCGTACAAACTACACTTAAACTAAACATTAAATAATATTTAATTTTTATAATAATATTTCATTGTTAGGATTAACTCCGCAAGAAGGTATTATTAATAGATGTATTCCTTTGTTAAAGTTATAACCTCGTGGCAGTTTCCCCCAAGTTAAGCTTCTTCCCAGCGACAGACAGTTAGTTCATCACGAATGCTATCTTCACCGTTGCGCTAGTGATCAACGATTACTCGAAATTCCTTCTTCATGTCGCCGAATTGCAGGCGACAATCCGTCTATATGTTTAATTTGTTAACTTTCTTTAATGATTAGCTATTCCTTATAACCTTATTATATAATTATATTTAATCCTTATTTAAGGTTCAATTAAATTAAATATTAACTAATTGCTAATTAGCAATAATCTAAAGGTCTGGTTTTGCGTCACTTTGTAAAAGTTTTTGTGGCACGTCTATAGCCCAGTTCATGAGGGCCATAACGGCTTGTCTTAGCCCCAAATGAAAATATTTAAAAATCATAAATTGTTAAGTATAAATTAACAACAGGGATTGCGTCCGTTAGCGGAGTTAACCTCACTTCTCACAGCACGGACTGACGACAGCCATGCAACACCTGTAAACGAATTTCTAATTTGTGTTAGAAATTACTCATTCTATTTACTTATTAAAAAGAACCTAGAAGAATCTAGGAATAGAATGGATATACAAGAACTGGTAAGGTTTTACGCGTATTGTCGTATTAAATAACATGCTTCACTTCGTTTGCTTCGAGACCGACTAATTTTTTTGGTTTCAGTTTTGCAACCGTACTCGCAAGGCGGAATGGTTATCGTGTTAACATCGTTACCAGTTTTTATTAAAACTAACAACCACCATTCATCGTTGACAGTGAGAGGTATCTGGGTATCTAATCCTATTTCCTATTCTCACCTTCGTTTCTCAGCGTCAATCAATAGTAGATAAAAAGCTTTCACCATTAGTATTCCCCTTAGTATCTACGGATATCATCCCTACTCTAAGTATTATTCGGTTTATCCTCTATTTGATCCTAGCTTTAATTCATTTTATTTTTACAGACACACGGATATTATTAATAATTAAATTTGTAATATCATTTATATTTAAATTTTATAAATTACTGGCTGTTAAGTAGTAATTTTACGGTGACAGAGCTATTATAAAAACTAAAATTTTAAAAGCAGCCTACAAACCCTTTACGCCTGATTAGGACGACTAACGTTTGCGTCTCTGGCCTTACCGAGTCTTCTGGCACCAGTTTTGGACAACACTAATAGTAAGGTAACATCATTTTTTTCCCTTACGTTATCAAATTCACCACCAATTACGAATGATAAATTTGATTTCAGTTAGCTAGTTCACTCTTGCGAGCATTGACTAATATTCTTGACTGCTGGTAGTTAACACTACTTGGGGCATTTCATTCCCAATGTGGCCATCTGTTCTATCAAACATGGCTTTTGATCGTAGGCTTGGTAGGCCTTTACCCTACCAACTACCTTTAAACAAAATAAATCGAATCTTATAGCAGAAAATTTCCTTTTGTTAATAAATAGCTAATTTATCTTTTACTTTTCCTATATCATTAAATATAAACCGATCCTTAACTTTTTATAATTAAGAATAGATTAAAAATACAAGTATTTTATTTAATAATAAGTATCTCTATAATAAAAAACCTTTATTGCTAACCGAAGCACGCAAGCTAAGATTCATTTATATAAAGAGAAATAAAATTATCTCCGAATTAAGGAGTCTATAAGGTATCTAATTTACAATACTCACCTTTACACCTTATTCTTTATTATTTTATATTTTATATAAAAAGATTTATATATTTTATAAAACTTTTAGGAACAACGATTTGCATGTCTTAAAACTACTGAAAAACGTTCAATCAGAACCAAAATTAAATTCATCCTGATACTTAAACAATTATTTTTTTTTTTAATTGTCGTATTTTATTTGCTTAATGCAATATTTATTATCTCTTTTAATTATTTAATTTTATTTTTTAACCATCTTTAAAGAAATATTATTATTTCTTTTTATTATCGTTATATTATTACTTTATATTAAGGAGCGATTATTAAGGAGCTTTAAAACAAATGCATTTGTAGTAGTGGAACAACACTAGATACGCTCCGCGATCGACAGATTGCTACAATACACTGTGTTTAGGGTCAAGGTAGTGTACTAAACAAAGTTTCTACACTTTTTGTACACCAAACTAGTAGCTCCTTTCCTACACTTTATATTAAGGAGCGTTTTGCAATGCAAGGATCACGCTAAAAAAAAACAAAGTGTATTGTAGCAAAGCAAGTTTAGTTTTTTGTAAGGATGCACAAGACCCTGCTTGCGAAGCTAGCCAAGGATCGCGGAGCGTACCATATTTATTATATAATTTGTATATCTTAATTTAATTCTAATCATTAGCTAATAAGTTTCTATATCTGCGGACTAATCAAACTTTGTTTGGTTTAGCCCTACCTTACACTTTTTGTTTTTATGGCGCTCCTTAATAATCGAGGCTAGGATCCTTCGGGACCCGAAGGATAAAAACAAAAAGAAAGGCTTTGCTGCCCTTTGGGCATGCAAGGATTAGCAATGTTTAAATATATTAATTTAAATTAGTAACAACCTTTAACATCAAGTTTCTTTATAAATTAGTACTGCTAAACTTAATACTTTACAGTACTTTCATTCGCAGCCTATCTAGAAATGTTCTATTTCTTAATTAACGGTTTTACATTCCCTTTAGATTAAATAATTGAAGAAATTTAAAAAAGAGAGAACCGTTTTATTAGTATCTAGGGGTTAGATTCTTGCTTGATAGACATTCAGCACTTATCTATTATGTTTGTGGCTACCCAACTATGCTTTCCGATTTTGTTACCTTCTTAATTAAAAAAAGGATTTTCCCCATTTTTCTTTACTTTTGTCTTCAAGATACTTTGAGTCCCTTACAAAAAAGTACAAACAATTGGTACACTAGAGAAACACAGCCTATTGATCCTTTCGTACTAGAAGGTCTGCCCCTTTTTACTACTTGTCCCTCCAGAAGATAGGGACCATACTGACTCACGTCGTATTAAACCCAACTCACGTACCCTTTTAATCGGCGAACAGCCGAACCCTTCCAAGCTTCTTCCCCCGGAGGATAGGATGAGTCGACATCGAGGTGCCAAACAGCCGAGACAATGTGTACTCTCGTCGGCTATCAGCCTGTTATCCCTAGCGTAACTTTTATTAATTGATCCCCGTCTATCCCATACTATAGCGAGGGGTCACTATGCCCTACTTACGTATCTGTGCGACTTTTAGGTCTTTCAGTTAAGCATGCTTACCGCCATTGAACTCTGCGCAACCCTTCACTGGTTGATTGATCTCCATTCAATTTCTAGCTATACCTTTATTTAATTTTTAAGTGTTTTTTAAGACTAAATCTAATCACATTGAAGGCCCTAGCACGGCTAGTGCATGGATTTTCAATGGAGAGACAAAGTTTTTATTTTGTTTGTTAATTAATTTTAATAAAAAAATTAATTGTTACTTTCCTCTCCTTAATTAAACTATAAAATTTAATCAAAAAGAAGATAAGTTATCTGTGTTAATATCAATTTCTTGATGTTTTAATTTGTTTGTTGAAAATATTTGGATGTACTTTGCTACTCTATTAAAGACGACCGCCCCAGTCAAACTGCCAATTAGTCAACTCTCCCTTTGGTTTTTAATTATAAGGTAAACATAAACCCAACCTTAATTATAAGGTTTCCACTATTTGTCTATCGACTTCCCTATTCACTATTAACTAAGATTGTTCTAGATTCATATGATAACTAACTACAGTAAAGCTGCATAGGGTCTTCCCGTCCCCCTGGAGGCAACGCGCATCTGCACGCGTAATTCAATTTCACTGAGCAAGTTGTAGAGACAGTGAGGCCATCGTTACATTATTGATACCGGACCACATTTAATGGCCAACTTATTTTGCTACCTTAGGATCCTCATAGTTAAGACCGCTATTAACCAGATTTTCGATTAGTCACAGTTCCCCATGACCGCTCTTATATTAATGGCATCGGGCAAATTTCACACAGTATACTATCATATTAATGATTGCACTGTGTTGTGTTTTTAGTAAACAGTCGGGGCCTCCGATTCTGTGCCACCGCCTTAAATATTTAATTTTTAATAATCCGGACTATTAAATAAATTAATTACATATGCGGTCCCTCTTTTCGTCAAACTTATGAGGTGAACTTGCCGAGTTCCTTAACAACTTTTAGCTCTACGCCTTAGTATTCTCTACCTACGAACCTGTGTCGGTTTAGGGTACGGTAGTTTGATAAATTATATTATTATTTATCGAGATAAATTTTATAATAAATAAATTATATTCTGAATAACAAAAATGATTAGAGAAAAACCACAAGCGGATCTTGTACTTTTGTTTATTAAATAAATTTTTAATTCAAGGCCTAAAGAGCAACAGTTAAACCCTATTTAAAATTTAACAAGGCCCAAGGACAGTGAATTAAATATACATTTTAGATTAATTAAAATTTAGTCGCAGAGCGCTAAATACAGTCCTATTAAAAGTTAAGTTAATATAACATAAAAAAAATAATAAATGTAAACTAAACAAAAGAGTTATTACAAGGCTCCGCACACAACCCAACCCAAAGGGAAGGGGAGGATACACTTTGAAAGCAAGTGTACTGTGAATATTTATCCTTCCTTTAAAAATCCCTTAAAATTGCCCTTTAATTTTCTTATTTAATTAATAAATAATAGATTATTAAGATACAAAATAAAAAGATAATTACAAAGCCCAAAGGGCTCATTAGGAACATTCTTATTTTTGATAGTATACAAATTAAAACAAAAATAAAGGTTTATAAATTAGTTAGAAATCAGTTTTAAACCGGATAGATAATTACTGACTCTATTAAGATACTAATTTGATTATTCCAGTAAATAATTAAAAAAAACCCTAAATAGGGGAGGCAAAAACAATATTATAAATTATAATAGTTTTTAATTTATTAACTATAATAAATCTTTCAATTTATTAACTTTATTTATAATTAAATTTCTAATTTAATAGGACTTTGAAACTAGTAATTACTAATTATTTGTAAAGTAAATATAAAGAAAAACCCCAATTTAAAATTAAATCAGAGAGTTAATTTAAATGTATTAACCTTTAAGTTAAAATAATCTTTAACTCTTTAATATTATTTAGTTTTGTATACTAAAAGTTATCTGGTATCATTACCATAAATAATAAATATAATTATAAGTAATAAATATTAAGATATAAAGGAACACTAAATCCTTAATCTATATTTTTTTAATAAATTTAATCTCTAAGATCTATTAGATTTTAATGTTTAAATTACCTAAAGAGAATTAATGATAATAAATTATCTAAAAGTTATCTATTAGACTGCGAATCTAATAAAATAACTAAAAATTAACTATAAAATAAATTTAATAAAATAATCTAAATCCTATTAAATACTAATAGAAATTAAATTTAAGATTAAATATAAATAGAAATAAAGGTTTATATCATTATATGAATTACTTTAAATATTAATTTCCTGGTCCATTTTTATTTTATTGGACTTTCTATTATATACTCATCAGCCAAAACTTTGGTTCTGGTCCTTAGAGGCCGCATTCACACAAAACGGATTAACCTTTCCAATTTGCAACCCTTTCGTATTCGGCGAGAAGTATTATAACTTCTTTTTACGTTACTCATGTCAGCATTCTCTCTTCAGTAACCTAAAAAACAATGAAACACTGTTTTATTATTAGTTTGACTGAATGTTCTACTACCTAGATTCTGAATAAAAAAACAATAATTGAGTTTTATTCAAAACCAACACGATATCGGTTGATTGTTTAAGACCCGTTAAATTTTCGGCGCTACTATCTAGACTGCTGATGCGTTGTTACGTACGATCATTAAAAGTAGCGACTACCAGGCTCACTTCACAGCTGTATACGATATTGCTACGTCCTTAATTTCACTTAACAATCATTTGGGACCTTGATCAGTGTTCTCGGCTGTTTCCGTCTTGACTACCCAACTTAGCATGAGTAGTCTGAATATCTACCATCAATTTATGTAATTCCGAGATTCGCTTCCATAGGTAAGATTTTCGAGGTCCCCGCAACCTAAACGCCTAAAAGGTTCATGTAAAGATTAGTATCTAAACAGACCTTAAACTTGTTGGGAATTGCCTTGCTGTACCTCCATAAATTTTGTGTAGACGTCATACTTAAATATGTTTCGGTAGAAAACCAGCTAGCACCAGGTCAGATTGGCATTTCACCGCTTACCAAGACTCATCGGAGAATTATGCAACATTCACCCGTTCGATCCATTATAATCTGGTCTTGGTAAGATCACCTGGCTTCGGGTCTAATAGAAGTAACTTATCCATCACTATATATTTTATAATAAATTATAATTATAGTCCAGTCGCTTTCGCTAGGGCTTTTAACCTTGCTACTCCTATTAACTTGCTGACCCATTATGCAAAAGGTACGCCGTCATTCATTAATCTTTTATGATTTAAAGTAGAATTTCGACTGCTTATAGAGTTACTAATTCATGATCTATTTCACCGATTCATTAATAAATATTATTAATTCACTTATTTGTATACCACTCGCTTTTCAAACTTTTCCTTTACAGTACTTATTCACTATCGCTAAATTTATAATACTTAGCCTTAGAAGATGGTTCTCCTATATTCCGACAAGTTTTCTCTCATCGTACTTTATATTTAGAATAAAATTAATAAATTTTAAATTAAATGAAAAATGAAAGAAATAAAATATAACTTAACAAATTTTTTTTAATCAAATCATTAATATATTTATAATATACTAGTTTATTCTATTTTAATTACTTTATAAATCTACAGGACTTAAAGTATTTTGACCTTCTTTAGAACATTAATCTTACAAGGTTTATTACTCATTCTAGCAAAGCCAGATTGCTTGCATTGCAAGCCAGAGTAGAAGCTTAGTAATTTATGCTAACTAATACAAATTATTCTTAAGTGAATATTTACCTATTAAGATAAAGACCCAAGTTAAAATTAAAATGTTTAAGTTATTCAATTTATAAAGTAATTTAGGCTAATCCGATTTCACTCACCATTACTTTCGGAGTCTCGGTTGATTTCCTTTCCTTTCCCTAATAAAATGTTTTACTTCAGGAAGTAATTAATTACACAAGGTTTACCTTAGGATCGCTTATTTTTTCATATTGGGAAATAATTTAATATTTCTTGAAGCTTTTGGTGTTATACCTCCATTTTTATAAATTTGCCTTAGTTTTCCTTAATAACCCCTTTGAAATACTTTTTTTATATTTTTTTGATGTTATAACAATATTGTCATCGATACTTTTATATTAGTTTTTGATTTGTTAGTATCTATTATATATAAATTTTAATTAAGGTATTATTCCATTTTATCAACCTGCTTTAATGAAGCCCTCCTAAGTGAGGGGACTGGTAAATGCATGATCCTTGCATTGCTTGCATTATTAGGATTACTTCCGAAGCCAGCTAGGGATTAATGCTAATTATTATTAAAGCCGAAAAAAGGAATCGAACCTTCTTTTTACCGTCATGAGTGGTATGTTTTAACCATTTAAACTATTTCAGCATAAATTAAAAATTATAAATAATACAATACCCGACTTTATATTAAGGAGCAAAAACAAAGTAGTTTACTACACATTTGTTGTTCCACTACAACACTACAACTTGCTTTCAAAGTTCTGGTAAAATGCGAACAAGCGGACAAGCGGATCAGGTGTTAGTAAATAATTTTTATTATTTTTTAAAAAGGGGAATAGAGTTAGATTTATTATCTATAGGACTAATTTAGTAAATTAAACTATTAAGAAAATTATTTATAAATTATTATAATTTATAAATTAAGCCACGAGGCCCTTGCTTTGCTACAAAACACTTTGTTTTTTTACATTTGCTTTTTACAATACACAAAGTGTACCCTACACAAAGTTTACAAAAAGGGTAGGGTACACAAATTGTAGCATTGCTAGTTTTTTGTACAGTGTAGGGCTCCTCTATCATTATTAGTTGTTTAGCGGAGCGAATTTGAAACAAAATTATAATGGTAGTGGGAGCGCTTATTTGCATTAGCGTTGTGGTTATTAGTTTACTGAATTTTTTCTAAATATTCATAAGTTAAAGTATAGGATTTATAATTTAAATAACTTTTTTAATTTAAATAAATAAGAAACATACTTAAGTGTTAGATATATATTTATTTATCCAAATTCCTTAATTATCCAGGAACCGAAGGATCTTTCCTTTAAATTGTAATTGATTAGTAAGGAGCGCCTTAATTTAAAGGAGCCTTATTCTAGCTCCTTTGTTGGTTTCCTTCGTTTCCTTCGGTAAAAAAAACAAAGTGTTTAAAAGCATTTGTTGTTCCACTTGCTTCTAAATACTACAATTACTAGTGTAGAGTAGAAGAGGGTAAATAAGAATAAATAGAATTTAAAAGTTAAAATTTGCTAGTCATATTTGTCCTCAAAATTATTTTTGTTCTTAAGATATACCTTTTAATTAACCTAGAACCTTGACTTAATTTTTAATATTATGATTTAAACGCTTTAAATTATAATATTAATTTTACAGTTTCAGATATCTTAACTCTCTTTTAATACTAAATATTTAAAATAATTTTTATAATATTAAAAATGTAGTATTTGTACCTATTCTAGCTTCGCTGCTTCGCTCAACTCCTTTTGTTTTTTAAATGAAACAACTAATTATAAAAATACTAAATAAAATTGCTACCTTTATTTTAACATTAGCTAATCGGTTGAGTAATGCTAATAATACCATAAAGTTAATTAAAACTGAGTATAATGCTAATGGGAGATTTCAAACATATATTTTAAGCAATACTAACTTAGAGTCTCATAAAGATATCTTAGAAAATATTTATCTATTATTAATGAATAATAATAGGTTTCTTAAATTTGGAAAATATAAAGTTATAATCATTTCTGTGTTAATTAACGGAGTCGCGGAGCGTTTGAGTTCAGTTTCCATCATAATATTTTAATCAAGAATAATACAACTTTCCAAGAGTATTATGATAAGGTAAGTGATTATATAATTCAAAATTATGAAGATGGATATCCTGTTGATGTTATACCTAAATTCAAAGTTAGAGTTTGGAACATGGATGAAGTTAGAAATACTAATATTAAGATCACAAGAACAGCTAAAGGAATTGATAAATATGAAATTATCAATAAAAGAAGTTATCATTCTAATAGCTCAATTAAACCTATAAAATCTAATATTTTTTATACTGGCACTTGCGAACCTTTAGCTACTATGGATATCGAAACTATGGATTGTAATGGTAACCAAATCCCTGTAGCAATTTCAACAAGTTATTTACATGGCAGTAATTTATTCATTATTGATCCCCAGTTACCCAAAGTAACTAATATTGTTTTTGTTTTTTGAAGCTGCAGTAAATAAGTTATGGGATGATTACTTTGATTTTATAATTAAAAACTCAAGTTATTATAAAACAATATTTGTTCACAACTTGGGTTCATTTGATGGTTTATTTTTATATAAAGCTTTATTAAAATCCAAATTGTTTAAACCAACTGATATTAACACAATCATTGATGATAAAAATAAATTTATTCAAATCACCCTTAAACATGATGGTGTCACAATAACATGGAAAGATTCATATAGAATATTCCCTGTATCACTAGACCAATTATGCAAAGTATTTAATGTAAGTGGTAAATCAACTAAATACTTACCAGAATTTAACTCCTTTGATTTGTTTAATAATCATGAATTATTACAGATATTTAAAGAATATTCAATCCAGGATTCTATTGCCTTGTATCAAGCATTATATCATGCTCAAGAAATTTATCTAATTGATTATAATATTGATATTACTTCAGTATTATCCACATCTACTTTAAGTTTAAAAATATTTAGATCAATGTTTCAATCAGAGGATATACCTATCTTAAAAGGCGAGGAAGATTCTTTTATCAGAAGAGGATACTTCGGCGGTGGAACCGACTACTACAAAGCTTATGCAAAAGATCTTCACTACTATGATGTAAACTCACTTTATCCTTTCGCTATGAATAAGGAGTTGCCACTTAAACCTATAAAGAAATATTCGAAAATGACAGATATAAGTTTAAATGATGTATTTGGGTTTTTTCAAGTCGAAGTAGAAACTCCAAAGAATATAATTAAACCGTTGTTACCTTATAAACACAAGGCCCAAAGGGCACAAAACTATATACCCTACCGGTACATGGATCGGAACCTATTTTAGTGAAGAACTCAAAGCATTATTAGAACACGGATATAACTTTAAGCTAATAAGTGGACTGGAATTTAGTCGTGGAAATATATTCCAATACTATATTGAACATTTTTATAAGATTAAACGAAATAGCTCAGGATCAACCAAATTTATTGCTAAAATGCATCTAAATCAACTTTATGGTATATTCGGAAGAAGGCAGGATTTAATTGAAACAATTAAAATTTATAAAAAAGATCTACCTGATTACGTATCCACTAGAGTAATTAAAACAGTAATAAATATTAATGATGATGTATCTGTACTTTTGGTCCATTCAAATATCAATAATAAAATTATTGCTAAATTAAACAATCTGTTTGAGACTAATATAATAAGTAATCAATATTCTGTTAAGGGTAATGTTGCAATAGCTGCTGCACTAACATCTTAGGCAAGGATTAACATGATTCCTTATAAATTAAATCCTGGGATAGAATATACTGATATAGATTCAAGATTTACCACTTATATTTTACCAGATAATCTTATAAGGAAGGAATTAGGACAAATGAAAGATGAGTAGCAAGGATTAGTAAGAGCTAAGATATACACCCTCAGTTATCATATGACAATTACAATTATAATTTTATTCATTAGTTATAATTTATATCTTTCATATAACCATATATATCCTAAGATAGGAATAGCTAGTATAACTTAAGCGAAATATATTATATACTATCTATATTTTATAGGGAGGGATAATTGAATACTTCCAACCAAACCTAGGGACCTATCCCCGATTAGATAATGTGATTATAATTGATATTAGATTATATTAGAGTATTTAAAGGTAAGGGAGATAACCTGCCCATTAAACTATCATTTGATTATGATAGTCGAAGACTAAATAGTAATATATTAACTATAATCCCTATTCGCTCTCTTCAGGCAGGCATCTGTCTTCCCCTGTCCCTGGTGCTTCTTGGCTTGATAGGGTTGTCTTTATCTAGTTTTGTCCGTATTTACTATTCCCTACTATCACGAGTCTGGCACCCAGATTAGGTTTAAAAAGAATAATAAAATTATTTATCATACCGGCTCACCTTCTTTTTATCTATCGAATATATTCTTCCCCCTCCTGGTTTAATAAGGAGCCGTGGGTAATCTAAGAATTAACTAAGAATTAAGTAAATAAATAAATAATATTCCCTCAAAAAAAATATTACTTGGAGCAGTAATTGCTATTAATGTAAAAATTGTTTTGTTGTTAGTGTTGTTTGTTTTATAATATTATATTACCCAGAATCAAAATAACAAAGTGGCAGTGGAGCGCTTTAACTGTATTATTCATATTTAAAATACTATTTATTGTAAATAGTTTTAATAAAAAATTATCCTTATTTATTTGTTTATTATTAGTATCAGGGTAAAATCAGAGACTTGAACTCTGAACATCGTCGCCACAAGACGTCATTTTGCCAATTAAACTAATTTTACCTCTTTTAAATAAAAAATTATAATTTTATTCATTAGTTATTTTAAATTTTCTCAATTAAAATATTTAAATATTTTTAGATGTTTGAAAACGATATACCATCTGTACTCCGCTCCACCCTCAGCCAATGGGTACACCAGCCTAAGCCTTTTTGTAAACTTTGTGTAGGGTACACTTTGTGTAATGTAGGGAAGTTTTTTATAATCACGGTAACTTGCAAACATATGTACAGGATTGTAGTCGTTTATAAGGTATTATCAGGTAAATTGAATATTTAATATATGGTTTATGGTGACTCATGTTGTGATTATAATTGATATTAGATTAGGGTATTCTTTAGTAATTATTTATGATTCTTCTGAGTTAAGGGTAGGGGATTATTTATTAACTTTTCTATTTCTGTAATAATTGATCTAGCAATTGATCTTTTCTCTTGTTCTGTAGCTGTAATTGCTTCAAATATTGCATTTTTAATATCTGTGATATCATTAATATTTAAAGAGGTTTCAGCTAATTCAGAATTTAAGTTATTTAAACATTTTTTAGCATAATTTAACCGTTCATCTCTTGATTTTAATAATGATAATTGTTTCTTAACATCATTATAAATAGTTTCTGAACTATCTTTAGGTGGAATTATATATTTTATTCCTGTTCCTAACATAGGTAAAACACTTTTGAATGTCCTGATGATTCTAAGACATCATCTATAATTGCTCCACTACCTATCACTCCTAAGCCACTACCTAATATTGTACAACTCACTATCCAACAATAAGCAAATTGCGTTATTTTAGATCCAAATATATTTAATGGTGAGTTTCTTATTTCAAAATCTTCAGGATTATTTCTCAACTTTTTAATACTATAATTTATTTTTACTATTGAAATTATAGTCATTGATAATAAATGAATTAATCCAATAATTAGTATTATCATATCAAATGGGTAAGGTAATAATTTATAATTTTTAGTTAAGGATATACCTGCACACATTCCTCCAATTACTCTTAAGATTCTTATTATTGGTTTATTATAAAAGTTATTCAAGTTATCAGGAAGAGTTGGTATATTATAAGCTTTAAGCGTTCCTAGTCTAAGATTATTTAGATAATAATTATTAGAGATTTTTGTTAGTGCTAGGGCCTTGTATTATTAGATTTTTCATTATTTTGTTGTTTTTACATAAAGACAATTGTTAGCTAACTTATAACATTTATTAATTATTAGTGTTAAATTTATCTCCCGCTCCTCGCGGAGCGGATACTATTAAAGCCCCCTATGCCCAAAGGGCAGATCTAGGGTCGTGACATCATATATAATACGATTAATCAGATTCGAACTGATAATATTCGGTTGGCAAACCGAAGGTTATAACAATTTAACTATAATCGTTTAGGGGTTAAGTGATTCTTAATATTAGTTTCAACATCTTAAGTATTTTATTTCTTAACTTGATAAATAAATTATTTGTTTTCGATTGATTTGTTGCAAGGATATGAATAGGTATGTAATTATTATTTATTAATTGTTTATGACTATTTTGTCTTATACTTACTTTAGTCGACTTTATATTAATGTTTAAATCTTTAAATGATTTATAAAATCTATTTGGTATATCTTTAGTAATTATTTCTCCATTAAATATTGTTTGTACATCTGTGCCACGTTAATTTTTCCTGTAATGTAACTACTAGTAATATTAGTTTCTAAATTTATATTTAGCTTATCAAGGATATTTGGATCTAAGTTTGAGTGAATCAAGGCCCAAAGGGCAGTAATTTTTTTTAGTAAATAATATTAAAAGTAATTTTGTCCAGATGACACTGTAATACTAAACGCACCTCTCTTATTTTTATTAGTATATCTTGCTACATCTGAAAAATTAATTTTTCCTTTAGCTGAAGCACCTCTTCGAGTAGTTTTAACAGTTTTACGAGGAATTACTCTTTGTGTTAGTAATCGTCCCGCTACTCTAATAGTCATACCAGATAAAAATGCAGGAATTATATTTACTTTTGTTTTTTTAGTAATTTTTTTTAAGTTTTTAACCACCGCTTTTTCAAAGAGTCTTCTCATGATAATTCTTAATTTAATTTTATTAATCATTAAACCTAACAGATTAACTAAAATATTGCTATCATTATAAGGATAATGTAATCGAATTAAATCTAATTCTACAGGTTTTTTAAATAAACTACTTAATATTTCACATAATTTTTTAAATCTTTCAGGAAATACTTTAGTTATAGTCACATTTGATAGTTTTCTTAATTTTATTCTTACATTAATTTTAATATTTCTGAATTTTCTATATAGTTTTTTAATATTTTTTCTTCTTTTTTGCCAAGTAGCATAATTTAATTTATTTCTACGAGTATTTCCATATTTGTGTGATTTTTTTAATTTTAAAATATTTGGAATAAATAAGTAGTAAAATAATTGTATTATAATTTTATCAGGTGTAATAACGAAAACAGGTTTACTTATTAAACAATACATAGATTTAAATGAAGCAGCTAATAAATTATAAATATTTTTAATAAGTTTATTATTATCATTATTAAAGTTATAACCTATAATATTAGAATAAAAAATAAATATACCATTACTTGTCTTATTATAAATACTCATAGATTTTAAATATTGGTTTAGTATAGGTTTTCTATTATTTAAGGCTGTGCAATCAGTTTCCTGAGATGCAGAACTACTACTTATTAAAGGATTTGAATTTATTTGATTATAAATTACAGAAACAGGATTAGAATTAACAGAAATTGGATCAGTATTACAATCAAAGTTATTATTTTTTAAAATTGAATTCATTGTTTGTTCTATTTTTATTTCGTTTGATTTACTAATTGATTTAAATATTCTATTTATTATTAGTTTTTTTTCATTTATTTTAAGTAAGTCATCATAAACATTATAATTATTAACTTTTAAATCTGTTGTATTATTCGCTTCCGGAAGCGGTGCGCTTCGCCTAGAAGGGATAAAAGAATTAAGTAGTTCTAGAAGGTTATTAGTTTTAATTTTTGTAATTAAAGTTTTCTTTTGATTTATTTGATAATCTAGATCATTTATTATTTCTTTTCCAATTAATAATAGTTTATTTATTTGTCTTCTATTAATTTTATTTTCTCTTTTGTCTTGAGGCTCTTGTTGCGAAGCTTCGAGGCTAGAAATATATATTTTAGATATATATTTTAATCTAGAACTGAATCTAATATTAGGTTCAGGTTTAAATAAACGTTTAGGGAAGAAAAGTCTTACGTTATATAATAAAGATTTGATTTTAAATACAGGGAAGAATTTGGCTATAGTGTAAAAGTAATTACAAATTCTTAGATTTAATTTATATGAATCATCACTTTTTAATTGTAAGATTAATTCTAATTTATTTCGGTTTAATAAAAAATTATTCAAGTTAAATTTATATAAAGTAATTCCTTTTAAGAAAACTTCTAATATTTGATTTAATGAAATTATTTTATAAGTTAACTTTTTTTCAGGATTTAATATATTAAAATTATAACTATTTCTTTTTTTATCATTTATTTTCTTTAAAATTAATGGTGTACTAAATAATGGTAATATTCTTTTATCTGTATTAAGATTATTAGTTTCATTTATATTATTATTATTCATGTTTTTATATTATTTTTATTTTTATATTAAATTTATCCACTTATAACCAGGCTAGCCTACACTAAACAAAGTGTAGTTTTGTTCCACTCCACACAAATCAAAGTGTAGTTTAGTTTAGTGGTGATATTTAATTAGATGTCAAAATTATTAAATGAAGTGAATTAAACTTATAGTTATTTAATTCCCTAGAAAATATTCTTCATTTAATCTATTTCTTATTCCAATTATAACTAATGATATACATTCGTTTCATTCTCTAGACGGTATAATTGTTTAATATAAGGGATACTATTCTTATATAAATGAGAAATATTTCCCCAATAATAAGTTAATTACTATTAGGTTAACTAAAATTTCGATTAGATTAACTTACCTTTATCTTTGGAGTAGTGTACACTACACTTTGTGTGAAAAAGGGCATGCGAAGCCATTAATAAAAATAAGCAAGGAACGCTCCGCGAACCGGTAGGCTTTGTTCGCGCTAAGTAATGCAAATAAGCGATAGCTCCGCATCCTGTTGATAAATGGGTCCGCAGGAACTAACAAATTAAAGTAGAAAGGTAGTAAATCAAAGTTAATAATAATTCATTAATATTTTTAGTATATCCTTAATAAAAATTATAATTAACTTTCTTAGCTTCTCTTTTATTATAAATATCTCAATATATTTAATAGAATATATTAATAACTTATATTATTTATACTAACTTTACCTAAGGATATGTTAGAATTCCAGAGAAAACCTCTTATAAGAATATTAAGAGTTTTAGGAGGGATTAGTTGGTTTAGTTTGTTGGGATATGGTTATTTTAAATTAAATGGAGTAGTATTATATATTTCATTATTTTTCGTTATAAATATTTTCATATATCATATTTATATTTCAATACATAGATATAAACATATTTAAAAAATAATAATGAGCGAGGGATTAGAAGCTCTCCTTTAGATAGCGCTACGCAGCCACTTTATTAGCTAGAGTTATCCTTTGTGCTAAGGTATCCTGTGAATATGCGAGTTCAATAGGTGTAGGCTTAAGATTAATAATAGGAACAGATCAAATATTAAAAGATGGTGTCGCGAAGCTAGTGAGGCTTTTCTTAGTCCGTTAATAGGAGATGGGTTAAATAAAGTCCTATTCAAAAGTAAATTATAAAAATGGAGCGAGACGAAGCGGTGTACTAATCTTAATACAGATTTAGAAGATTCAACTAAAGAAAAAGAGACCATTTCAGAATTAATACCTAAAAAAAAAAACTAATGGTTTTAAAGATTTAGTGACTGAGGATAAGCCCGGGTATATAGAAATATTTATAACACAAGGCCCAAAGGGCACAAAAATACAAATGAAGAAGAATTAATTAAAGTTAAAGCGAAATTTAAGGAAGTTTTTGGAAAGTAAACCTATAAAATAACAAAGTTACGCTCCGCGAGAATTTAAAAAATTTAGTAAAGATAATGATACAATAAAAACAAGTAATTTAAATAGAAGGAAGGTAATTACTACACTAGCTTTGCAAGTGTAGATAAGAAAGCAATTATTTTAATCTTTTAATTAAAAAGGACTAAAAGTATATAATAATTTGTATAATAATTTGTATTATAAAATTATTACTTATAAATTTAAGCAACCAATTGTAAAATATAAAGTTTACTTTTTAACTTGTATTTTTATTTATAAAGATTAGTAATCCGTCCTTTTGATCGATAAATTAGATTATTAAAAATAAAAATATTTAAAGTTAAATAACTTTGGTACAACATTAAACACAAGGCCCAAAGGGCACAAAAATAAACAAATAAAATAATGAATATAAACATAAATAAATTTCAACATTTTCCTTTTCATCTAGTAGACCCTTCTCCTTGGCCTATTTTAGTTAGTTTTTCACTTTTAAATTTAACTATTGGAGCAGTTTTATATATGCACGGATTTAATAATGGAGGAGCTATTTTAACTTTAGGTTTCATTTTAACAGTTGCAGGTATGACTCTTTGGTTTAGAGATGTTATTACAGAAGGAACTTTCCTAGGTCACCATACAAAACAAGTAAAAAGCGGGCTAATGATTGGTGTATTACTTTTTATTGTTAGTGAAGTATTTGCTTTCTTATCAGTATTCTGGGCATTCTTTCACTCTAGTTTATCTCCTGCAATAGAAATAGGTGGATCTTGGCCTCCTATAGGAATAACACCTTTAGACCCTTTTGCAATACCTTTACTTAATACTTTTTTATTATTATCAAGTGGTGCATTTATTACTTATGGACACCATGCTTTAATAGCTGGTAATAGAAAAGCTGCAATAGATGGAGTATTCTTAACAATAATATTAGCCGTAATCTTTACTGCTTTACAATATTTTGAATATTCAGAAGCTGCCTTTACAATGTCTGATGGTGTATACGGATCAGCATTTTATGCTTCTACAGGTCTTCACGGATTACATGTTATTATTGGAACAATCTTTATCTTAGTTGGATTTATTAGAATCATTAACTACCAACTTACAAGTAACCACCACCAAGGTTTCGAGGCAAGTATTCTTTATTGGCATTTTGTAGATGTTGTTTGGTTATTCTTATTTGTTGCTGTATATTTCTGGGGTGGAGCTTAATATAATACTATTAGTTATATATAGTAGCTTGCTACTTTCCTAATCTAAGGATTGTTCCACTATTAAACAAAGTGTTGTTTAGCGCAGCTTACACAAAGTGTAGGAAAGAAACCAACATTGCAATGCTAGTTTTAGACTTATAATTGATCGTGGCTAGTGGCTAGAAATAAATAACACAAGGCCCAAAGGGCACAAAAATAATTATTACAATAAACAAATAAAATAAAAATAATTTATGTGGACTCAAATTAAACTAATTTTAATAAGCTAAACAACAAACGTCTGGCTAACAACAATCCCTACACTAAAACAAAAAAAAAGAAAAGTTTTTTGTACACCCTAAAGGAATTATTACAAAAAAAAAAACTACAAATTGTAGATTTTTTAATAAACAAAGTGTGTTGTTTAAGGTAGGGTATTTTTGCTTTGCTGCCCTTTGGGCATGCAAGTATGCATTGGATCAAACTTAACAATGAAAAAGGAGTATAAAATAAAACCTAAACATTTAAAGGTATATTTAAAGTCTCCAACAAACTAAAATTTATTTAAATTTTAACGCATTTATTAACTGTAACTATAAAGAATATTTAAAAACATAAACTATGAATCTGTCATTATTTTTATTTTTAATAGGTATTTTAGGTTTTATTCTAAATAGAAAAAATATTATCCTTATGATCATAGCTATAGAAATAATGCTATTAGCAGTAACGCTTCTAGTATTAATTAGCTCATTTGGTTTTGATGATAATGTTGGACAAACATTTAGTATATATATAATATCTATTGCTGGTGCAGAATCTGTAATAGGTTTAAGTATTTTAGTTGCTTATTACCGTTTAAGAGGAACTATTTCACTAAGAACATAATGTATCTTTCAATTATAATTTTACCTTTATTAGGATCTATTGTATCAGGTTTCATGGGTAGAAAAATAGGAGTGACAGGTGCACAATTTATTGCTTGTACTTGTCTAGTATTATCTTCTGTTTTAATGACCTTTGCTTTCTATGAGGTAGGTATATGTGGGTCACCTGTTTATATTAATTTAGGTAGTTGGGTAGATTCCGAATTAATGTCAATATCTTGGGAATTTTATTTTGATCAATTAACAGTATCTTTAGGATTAGCTGTATTATATTGTTCTAGTTTAATTCATATCTATACTATTGATTACTTATCAGCAGATCCTCACAATCAAAGATTTTTTTCTTATCTTTCAGCCTTTACAGCTGGAATGTTAGTATTAATTTGCGGTGGAAACTTCTTTGTAATGTTTGTAGGATGGGAAGCCATTGGAGTAGTCTCATATTTACTTATTAATTTCTACTTTACTAGAATACAAGCAAATAAAGCTGCAATATTAGCTTTTACTATGAATAGAGCTGGTGATATGTTAATGAGTATAGGATTTTTTGCTATATTTGCATTATTTGGATCTTTAAATTATGCTGCTATATTTTCACTTGTACCTTATATGAATGAAACAGCAATATCTATAATATCTTTATTATTATTAGGTGGAGCTTTAGCTAAAAGTGCTAATGTTCCTCTTCATTCTTGGTTACCAGGAAGTATGGAAGCACCTACACCTGTTAGTGCCCTACTTCATGCTGCTACACTAGTAACAGCCGGAATTTATTTATTATTAAGATGTTCACCAATATTAGAATATAGTCCTACAGCATTATTAGTAATAACTTTAATAGGTTCAAGCACTGCATTCTTTGCAGCTACTTGTGGTTTATTACAAAATGATTTAAAAAGAATTATTGCTTTTAGTACAATATCTCAATTAGGTTATATGGTGATGGCTATTGGACTTAGTCAATATAATGTAGCTTTAATGCATACAGTAAATCATGCTTTCTTTAAAGCATTATTATTCTTAGGTGCTGGTGCAGTAATTCATTCTTTTGCAGATCAACAAGATGTAAGACGAATGGGTGGACTAATTAAATTTTTACCTTTTACTTATTCAGTAATGTTAGTAGGTTCTCTTAGTTTATTAGCTACACCTTTCCTTACTGGTTTCTATAGTAAAGATCTAATTTTAGAATTAGCTTATGGACAATATAGTTTTAGTGGAATGTATGCTTTTATTTTAGGATCAATTACAGCAGGTATTACAGCCTTCTATAGTTTTAGATTAATTAGTCTAGTATTCTTAACTACACCTAATGGTCAAAAACAATCTTATTTAAATTCTCATGAATCAAATTTAGCTGTTATTATACCATTATTAATATTAGCATTATTTAGTATATTCTTTGGTTATGTATTTTCAGATTTATTTGTAGGTGTAGGTTCAGATTTCTTCGGAAATTCTCTATTTGTTCATCCGAATAATATTTCTATTATTGAAGCAGAATTCTCATTAAGCCCTATAATTAAATTATTACCTTTTATTTTAAGTTTAACTGGTGCTAGTCTAGCTATATTTATGTATCATAGAACTCCTGAATTTATTATTAATTTAACTGATAGCTTATTAGGAAGAAAAATTTATAGTTTCTTAAATGGAAAATATTATTTTGATGTAATTTATAATCATTATGTAATCTCAGCAGGATTAAAACTTGGTTATGTAATATCTAAACAAATAGATAGAGGTGCTATTGAACTATTAGGACCTTACGGATTATCTAATACATTTACTAATACCGGAATTAATATCGCTAAATTAGATACAGGAATTATTACTACTTATTCACTTTATATTACTATAGGTTTATTATCTTTATTATTTTTAGTATTTGCACCTGTTTTAATAGACACTTCTATGTTTAGTGAAATAAGATTAATTATTATATATTTTGCTTCATTGGTTCTAGTTTTATCTCCTTCTACAAAACAAATTTAGTCTCTAGCAATGCTAGGCACTTGCAATTGCAATGCTACTACAGGAAAGGAGCAGTTCTGCCTTTTAAATGCAAAGCTAGCAAAGCATGAAGCTTAAAAAAGACATAAAAACTAAATAGAAATTAGGAGTCATAGGCCCATATCGGAGTTTTATATTAATTAATTAATTATAACTAATAAAAATTAAATCTTATTTAATTAAACTGAATTTAACCCCCCCCCCCCCACTCCGCTTTACAAAAACCACCTTTACCCTTTGCAAAGTGTAGGCTAGGTTAAACTTTGTTTTGTTAGCAAAGCTAGATTTTTTAGTGGAACATCTTGATTATTTAAGAAATACTTGATTTGCGAAGCTACCCTGCTATAGTTTACAGATTTTGTTTTAATTAAATAAAAATAAGTCTATTAAATTATAATTATTCTCTAATTTATTATATATTAAAATTAAATTACTATTATTATTACATTGTATACTATCTTAATTATTATTATTACTTACTAATTGTAATAAATTGTAATAGTGTCTTCTAAAACAAAAATAAAATAAAAGGTTAAATAGCCTTTGGTATTTCACACAAGTTAAAATAACTAATAATAAACATACAAAATGAAACAACTAATTATACAAATAAATAAAACTATTGCTGCCCTTTCAAATAACTTAATTAATAATTTATCAAACATTAAAATAACTGCTACAATTACGGATATTTATTATAATAAAGTAGGTAAATATTTAGGCTTTATCATCAATAATAATGGTTTAGAGTTATACAAAAATATGTTACATAATATTTATAGGATTTTGATGAACAATCATAAATTTAAAAAATTTGGTAATTATAAGATAATAATCATTTCTGTGTTAATAAATGGAGTCGCGGAGCGTTTGAGTTTAGCTTCCATTATAATATTTTAATAAGTAATTATACAACTACCCTTTGGGTCTTGATGAATATTACGATAAAGTAAAAGATTACATAAGGCGGAGCGGCGGAGCGGCGGAGCACTACAACTTATTGCCCTTTGGGCATCCGGAGGAAAGGTAATTTGCTTATCCGGAGGAAAGGACTTGCTAGTGAAAGTGGTAGCTCAAATAAAAATTGGTTGTATTGCAAAGGAATAAAGAATAAAAGCAGAGCTCACTTATCTTTTAAACTTTATATTTTATAAATTTACTTAACTTTTTATTATTATTTCTTAAAATATTTTAAAAGAGTATTAAAAAATTAAAAATTTAATTTTAACCTTTTAATATGTTAGACGCTATCAATTGAATTTGATCTAAAAATATGTTAGCAGCAGCAAAATACATAGGAGCAGGATTAGCTTGTTCAGGTTTAATCGGTGCAGGAGCAGGAATTGGAACTGTTTTCGGTTCATTAATCTTAGCTACAGCTAGAAACCCACAACTTAGAGGACAATTATTCTCTTACGCAATCCTAGGATTCGCGTTAGCAGAAGCTACAGGGCTTTTCGCACTGATGATGGCTTTCCTTTTACTTTACTCATAATTATCTTCTTAAAATATTTTATTTTTAAATTTTAATTATAACCCCCTACCACGCATGCATGCTTCTTTAGCATCGTAAGGTGTGGAACTCATTTCCTTCGGTAGCTAGTCTAGCTTCGGGAGTGTACACTAGCAAAGCATTTGTAGTGGAACAAGCTTCCTAGCGTAGCAAGGATCAGTGGTTGATTAATAAGGAGCTAGGATCCGCTAGGATATGGTAGCGAAGCCGTGCTTCGCTAGTGTTTTTATTTTTAGGGAGGTTCAGTGCAGGAGAGAGCTGAAATTGTCTTTACAATAATTAAAAAGCATGGGAATTTGATAAATATATTTACTTATTTTATCTTTAAATTCTTAAATTATTGTTAGTAAGTTAAATCTTGAGTTATTATTGGAGTAATAGGGAATTTTTTATCAAGGTATTAAATATATAAGCTAATGTAATCGTAGGAATTACTAGCCAACTGATATCTGGAACAATAAATTAGGTTATTAAAAATAAAAATATTTAAAGTTAAATAACTTTGGTATTTCACACAAATTAAAATAACTAACAAAAATGGAAATAATAAAATAAATAAAGTAAAAATGGAATGATAGCTACGCTCCGCGACAATAATAATTCTTGAAGTATGAGTTAAAATAAATCATTAAGTAAGAATACGAGATAATATTCATTAAATAAATTTATAGCCACCTTTTTAAATAATTTAATAAATAAATTATCGCACACTAAGATAAATACTACAATTACGGATATTTACTATGATAAAGTAGGTAAATATTTAGCTTTTATTATCAATAACAATGGTTTAGAATCACACAAAAATATGTTTAGTTTAATAAAAAGAGTATTTAAGGTTAATATTATTTATTCTCTTGATTTAATTCTTTTTGGTTTAATTATTTTTTATTTAATCTCTAAATTGTTACACGCAATTTTACCTTAAATACCTCTTTTGGGTGATTCAGACTGGAAAGATTTAGCACATAATATGTATGAAATCATATTGAAAATTGGAGAAAAGTTTGGAGAGAAGGTGAAGTTCTCGGTGTAACAGTAGATGAGAATACTAGCAAGAAAATTGTTGAAGCAATGGCTCCACATCCAGTTGACAATGTTCAAAATTTTATATCATATGATGATCTAGGAAAATTCTCCGAGATAATAGTTAATAGTATTATGGGTAGTCTTAAAGGTGTATTAGAACCAGCGTATGTTAATTATTCTAATGACATATTGTTAGAACAAATATATGGATTAAGTATTTTATTATTTATATTGTCTTTGTTAATTATTGTATTGTTTTTAGGTTTTATATTGAATATCTTAATATTCGTATATAGTGATAGGATACCGAGTTATTTTACTAATAAATATATTAGAGCCTATATTCAATTAAATAAGAAATTAATAGGAATTGAAATTGCTTTCTTAAGCGGAAGCATATTATATTTTTGTGCCCTTTGGGCCTTGTGTTATCACATGGACTACATTTTATCTGCACCCACCCTTTAACAAATGCTCCGCTTGTCCGCTTGTCCTTTAAATTGAGTTTAGTTATAGGGGTTAGTTATTAATTTAAATTATAAATTAAAAATTAAAAATAAATTAATGTAGTTCAATAGCATCTCTTAAATAAGAACAAACTAATAATGTGAAAACAAAAGCTTGAATTAAAGATACTGCAAGTTCTAATCCAATAAGAGCTAAAAAGATAGCGAAAGGAATTAAAGTTATTACTGCAATAATTAAGCTTCCTGAAAATAATTTAAATAAGTATGTTGATAAAATTTTAAGTAAAGTGTGACCAGCTACAATATTAGCAAATAATCGAACACCTAAGGATACAGCTCTAGCTAAGTATGAAACTAATTCAATTAAAACCAATAGAGGCACTAAAGCTAAAGGAGTTCCAGCAGGTATAAAGAAAGCAAAAAATTTAAGTCCGTGTATTGATAAAGCTAAAATAGTTACACCAATAAAAATAGTAAAACTTAAACCCAGAGAAACTACACCACTAGCTGTTACAGCAAATGAATAAGGAACGTTAGAAATTAAATTTCCTATTAAAATAAAGAAAAATAATGAGTAAACAAAAGGTAAATAAATTTCACTATTTGCTCCTACTTGTTCTCTAACCATTGAACTTAAACTAGCAAAAGAAGATTCTAATGAAATAGACCATTTACTTGGAATTAAGTTAGAATCATTATTTCCGTAGAAATGTAATCCGATTACAACTAATAAAATAAAACAAGAATATAAAGCTAAATTAGTTAAAGTAATATTTAAATGACCTAAAATTGGAGCATTAAGTCCGATTAAACTTGAAACTTCAAATTGACTTAAAGGAGATAAAATAAAAAATTGTGGCATTATTAAAACAAATTATTTGCTGACTGTTTATTTTTATTTTTGTGCCCTTTGGGCCTTGTTTACATTTATATATGATTATAAATATATTATCTCTTTTAATTAATATCTTTTTATTTTTATACTAAATTATTATAACTACAAAACTACAAAACACAAAGTGTAGGCTAGCATTGCAATTCCTTTAAATTGTAAAATAATAGAGAGGGAGCGGATAAAGCATCTTTATTTACCAACTAGCCTCGCTATACAAAACCATACTTTGTATACAAAACAAAAAAAAAACTAGCAGGTCCTTAGCTCCGCTACAAAAAACTAGCAATGCAAGGCCCAAAGGGTGTTTTTCGTTTTGTGGTGTACCCGACTTTATATTAAGGAGCGAAAACTTTGTTTTGTTTTTTTGTACACAATGCAAGGATCACGCATTTGTAGTTTACACTTTGTTTTGTAGTGGAACAACACTAGCTTTGCATTTGTATACCACAAATCGTTTTTTGTAGTTTAATCTAGCAACTGATTGTGTGGTATACAAATACACCCTTGATTCAAGGCGGAGTGCTTCTTTCCTTCGGATAATTAAAGGAATGCTTCTTAGCTACTTGTGGTTTATTACAAAATGATTTAAAGGGTGCGAGGGAACCAGTAAAGGGTAGTTGCTTGATCCCTTAAATGCAATTATTTCCGCTATAGAAGCACGCAGGCATTGATGCAGCGAAGCACAATTTTATTTATATTAAGTGTTTAAAGATATTTAAAGGTAGGATAATCTAACAATCAAAAAGGGTGGGTCTGCAAAGCAAGCAAGCACTAATTTATCAGGGTAGGCTTTGAAATTGCTCCACTACAAACAAAAAGTTTTTGGTACAAATGCTTTGCATTTGTGCGCTACGCACTAAAAAAACAAAGTGTATTGTACACCACTTTTGTAGGGTATGGCTAAACTAACTAATTGTTTTAAAGCTCCTTAATAATCCGCTCCTTAATATAAAGTGGAGTATAGAAGCATGTCTGCATTAGGGGTTAAGTTTTATTTTTTATTAGGATAAGTAGGTTGATCGAAATTAGTTAAAGCTATAGCTCCTGAACCAATTTCTAATACAAATCCTATAGTTAAAACAATAAAGAATATAATTGCAATTGAAAAACCAAAAGTAGAAACCTGGTAAAGAGTAACAGCCACAGGGAATAAAAGTAGAATTTCAAGATCAAAAATTAAAAATAACATAGCTACAATATAGAAATGAATTTGGAAAGTTGATCGTGTTTGTCCATATACAGGACTAAATCCACATTCATAAGCTGAAACTTTAGATTCATCTGGTTTATGTGGTGCTAATAAAATATTTAAAGCTAATAAAATAAAAGCTAAAATAGGTACAAAGATAAATAGAAAAAATAAGTTATTCATTAAAAATTAAATAAAGATAAAGATAGCAATTGTGTACTATTTAAGATTAAAGAAGGTTTTAAAATAAACAATAATATTGATAATGTTAAACTAGAGATTAAAAAACTATGGAAATTTGTTAGTAATATTTCAGTAACAGTCCCTGATTGGCAGTGGCTATTTTCTTTATTATTCCTATCTAAATTATTAGATACAAAATTATTAGAATCTTCTACTGAATCTTCGTTTTCAGTATGAAGAACTTTTATTACTTTTAAATAATAAGAAGCACTTACTACACTAACAAGTATAGCTACAAAAGATATAAAATTATATCCACTTTGTACTGCTGAGTATAAAACAAATTGTTTAGAAAAGAAACCAATTAGAGGAGGTATTCCTGCCATTGAAAATAAACAAATTGCTAAACTTAAACTTAATATTGGATTTAAGAAAAATTGACCTTTAAGTTCAGAAATAAATCTAATATCTGTTACATTTAAATCCTTAATAACAGAATGGTTAATTATATAACTTAAAGCTATAATAATTAAAAAAATATTTAAATTAGTAATAGTATATTGAATAATGTAGAATAGAAGTGAATCTATAGATTGTTCAGTATTAATAGCTAAAGCTAATAAAATAAATCCAATATGAGATATTGTACTATAAGCTAATAATCTTTTAATTCGTGTTTGAGCTAATCCTACTACTGTACCGATTATTAAAGATAATAAAGAACTTATTAATAATAAATTTTTTAATATATAAATAGAATTTTCTCCACCTAAATAATTTAAAGGAGATAATACTGATAATTGATAAATATCGTTTGTAGAAATTGAAGCAATAGAATTTAAGAATTCAGCGTAACCATTTGTAGATACAGTTAATGAATTTAATCCACCCATAAAACCTATTTGTGTTTGTAATTCTAATAATAAAATAACAATAGATATTTTAGGCATAATAGTCAACCATATAGTTACTATTGTAGGAGTATCATCATATACATCTGGAGACCAATTATGTAAAGGTGCTGCGGCTATTTTAAATAAAAATCCGACTACTATTAAAATTAAACCTAAACTTAATCCTTGAATTACATAATTAACTTCAGATACTGAAATTAAGCTATAAATTGATTCAAAATTAGTTAAACCAGTAAAAGCATAAATTAACCCTGCTCCAAGTAATATTAAACAAGAAGATAGACCACCTAATAAAAAGTATTTTAAACCTGCTGAAGTAGATGATTCTGAATCTCTATATAATGTGGATAAGACATATAAACCAAAGGATTGTAATTCTATACTTAAATACATTGAAACTAAATCAGCACAAGAGATTAATAAAGAGGCACCTAATGTACTGAATAATACAGTTAAAGAATAATCTGTAGAATAATTTATATTATTAAGATAATTTTTTTTTTCTATTAAAGGCCAAGCTATTAAGATTAAAGAACCAATTATTAATAAAAAAACTTCTATTAATTGTGATACTTGTGTAACGTGGAATAATCCGCTATATATTCCTATACCTGATCCAATTGACTGAATATAAAGAGAATTAAAAGATAATGCTCCGGCATATATGAAAATTATAGCTGATATTCTTGTAAAATAAACGGACGATAAATTAGTATTAAATGATGGTAGGGCCTTAGCCACTATTAATGTTAATATTGATATAAAAATCATTTCTTAGCCTCTTTTATAATCTAATTTTTAAGGATAATGATTTGTTAAGAATAAACAAAGTCAATGCCCGCCCTGACCTTGAGTTCCTTATTAAAGAAAGAAGAGTGTAGGTTTGCAATTCCCGCGACACCGAAAAATGCGGAAGGGAGACTACAATAAAAAACAAATTGTAGTTTTTTTAGCAATGCATAGAAACTAGTAGGCCTTTGAATACCTTTTGGTTGCGTGATCCTTTGGAGCAATTCCTTTAATTCAAGGAAGGCCCAGCTAGTGCCACTGCCACTGCCACTCCGTGACCGTTACCATGATTCCTTGAAACAAAAAACTTTGTAAGGAGCTAGGATCCGCTAGGGGATTTTTTAATTTAATTTTGTTTGTTTGTTTGTTTGTTTGTTTGTTTGTTTGTTTCTACAAGGCTCCTTAGCTCCGCATCCCACTGTTAAAATAAAGGAACTGTCAAAGCATTTGCAATTCCTTTAGGGTAAAACAAGGATCGCGAGGATAATTTTTTAATTCCTTATTCATCCAATCCCACCACTGGCTACTTACGGATCAAGATGGCGAAGGAAGGAGGTAGAAGCAGAGTAAACTACACTAGCTTTCTACAAAAAACAAATTGTAGTTTTTTTAGTGGAGAACAAATTCAATTAAATTTATAAAATTATGCGTTATTAACTTTACCAGATCTTGAAATGATTATAGTAGCAAACATAGCTAATAGTAATATAACACTTAATGTTATTAATAAAACAGCTCCATAAGTATATAAACCGTGACCTAGAACTTCTATTTGTTGAAAATCAGTTATTATAACATCAGAAAATGACGATAATAAATAATTATTTACAATAGAATTAATTAAATTAATTGATACAATATTAGAATCTGATAATATACTATTTAAAAATGTAATATTATCTAATAAAACAGATAATGCAGGAACATTATTAAAATTGAATGGTATTAAAGTAAATATGATAAATATAAATAAAGATCCTATTGCGATGGCTAAAGGTAAATTTTTAGTATATTGGTTTCCAGTTTCTAATATATCTGTTAATTTAATATTTATCATCATAATTACGAATAGAAATAGAACAGCGATGGCTCCTACATATATAACAATATAAGATATACCTACAAAATTAATACCAATAAGAATTAAATATGCAGCAGCTTGAACAAAAGTAGAAATTAAAAAAATTACTGAAATAACAGGATTTTTAGAAGTGATAGAAAAGACACTTGATAATAATGTACCGAAAGCTAAAATATTTATAAAAAGAGTTGTCATTGTTTAAAAAAGAATTATTTATAGCCGACGGATGATACTTTTTCTATATCTTTAGACTTTTTTATATTTAATTATATTTGGTATTAACATACTTATAAACACTTTATTTAATTTGAAAGGACTCTAAAATTAGCTCATTTGTCTGATCCTTAGCTACGCATCCCACTGTTAAAATAAAGGAAAGCTAGCCTTCATTTATTTCAAGCTAAGGAAATCAACTAAACCCCACGTTACCAGAGTCTACCCTAAACTAACAAAACGACCCTACACTAGCAAAGCTAGTGTATGGTAGCCAAAGGGTGTGGTGTTTTGTAGAAAGCAAGTGTAGTTTCCCTCACAAACAAAAAGTGTAGTTTTTTGTAGTGTATTAAATTAATTATAATATTTTAAAAGTTATATTTTTAAGATTATAGTTAATAGGCACATTTTTACGTTCTATTATTTTTTATACTAATATAAATATTTATCTACTACTAGCTTCTTTAGGAAAGAGGGCTCCGGATTAGATTAGGAGTGCTCAACAATCTTAGCTTATCTTAAACAAAAAACTTTGTTTAGTACAAAAAACTAGCTTTTAAACAAAAAGTGTAGTTTTTGTAGTACAGCCTTGGTCTCCGAAGGACTTTGGATCTGGGTGATTAAAAAGTAAAAAGGAGCAAGGTTTAGCTCCTACAATTTAGATATAGAATCCGGCGTAAGGTAGTTGCAAAGCATAGAAGCATTGCTTCGCTATCCTAAGAATAGAGATTTTTATTTAATTTTTATTTTATAAAGTATAAATTATAATGGATAAAAGGCTTAAAACAAGAGTTAACTTTATAGTTGCTCTCCCTTCCCTAATAAAGCTATTATTGTTATTTATTTACTATTTGTTAGTTGATCCGACACCTTAATACGATTAGCTACTTTGCTTCGCTACACTTTGTGCACACAAAGTGATTAGGGGATCATTGGCGCTCCTTAATAAGCGATAGCTCCGCATCCTTGAATTAAAGGAAAGGAGCGTTTGATCCGGACCGAAAAAAAAAAAAAGCATTGCTAGTTTTTGGTAGTCCGCAGTAAAGAAAGGAGCTAGCGTAGAAAGAATAATTTTTAATTAAAATTTATTTAAAAAGGCAGTAGGTTTAACCTAGAATAAGTGACCTAAATTGTATTTAAACAAAAAAGGCAGGATGACTTAGCATGATATAAAAATAAAATAGGTCACAAATTTTATCATCTGTTACTCCCATGCCCAAAGGGCAGTAATGCTAGTTTAAACACAAAGTGTTCGCTCCGCACTAAAAAAACAAAGTGTACACAACTGCCCTTTGGGCCTTGCATTGCTAGTTTTTTGTAGGGTAGGTCAGCCCTTCTTATTGACATCAATACAGAAGCAGCGGTGCGCTCCTTTGCTTCGCTTGCAAATAAGCTAGGTCGCGAAGCTAGCTCCTCAAGTAAAGGAATGAAGCATGCATTTAAAGGGTCGCTCCTTATTAATCAGGGAAGTGCTCACATATAGAAGCAGAGAAGCTGGGGGGGTTATAATTAAAATAATTATTATTTTTAAATTGCCAGTATCTCTTACTATACTAAGCGAAGCAAAGCTAGTTAGCGAAGCCGCAAAGCATCAACAAATAGATGCACTTAAATTATCAGTTATAATTTACCTATGCTCCGCACTAATGCCACTACCACTGCCACTCCGGGACCGTTATTGTTTAACTGCCTGCGGTTCCATTTAAAGGCAAGCAACGGCTCCGCAAACCTAAAGCCAATGGGTAGACTAAACTTTAAGTATTCAAAGGCCAAAGGGCCTAAGCTAGATTAGGGTCAGGGATTAGTCTCTATTCCTCTAGCTTAGCTAGCGATGCAAGGACTAAAGGAAAGAAGCCAACTAGCATAGTAACGCTCCGCGAGCAACGGTAAAAGGTAATATATTAGTAATTTGTACTGGAGATAATTAACAAGTATAAAGTAATGCTGATACTGAAGTATGAAGAGAATTTAATAATACATTAGGTACAATTCCAAAAGCAATTGTAGGTATTAATAAACTAATTAAAAGATAATATTCTCTTCTATTTATATCTTTTACTGGTTGCAGTGAAGGAGATAGATTTCCATAAGATAATCTATTGTATAAGAATATAGAATAACAAGCAGATAAAACTATTCCAGTAGCACCTAAAAATGCTATAATTGGATTTTGTTGCCATATACCAATTAAAGATAATTGTTCCCCTAAGAAATTAAGACTTAAAGGGATTCCAGTATTACATAATGTGAAAATAAAGAATAAAATAGTAAATACCGGCATATAAGTAGCTAACCCTCTAATATAATTAATAATTCTTTTACCTGTTCTATCATAAATGATTCCCCCAACACAAATAAATAATGCTGGAGATACAAATCCATGAGCTAAAGCTAATAAAATACCACCTTCAATTCCTTGGATAGTATTAGAAAATAATCCAAGAACTACTACTCCCATATGTGCTATACTACTATAAGCAATTAATCTTTTAGTATCTTGTTGAATAATAGTTGAAAAACTAGCATAAATTATAGCAATAACAGCCACTGTTTGTATTAACGGATTAAAATAATTAGTAGCATCAGGTAAAAAATTAATTAAAACTCTAAGATATCCATAAGTAGCTAATTTTAAGATAGTAGCAGCTAGTATAATAGATCCAGCTAAAGGAGAATCAGCATGAGCTTTAGGTAACCAAATTATGAAAGGATATAGTGGAGTTTTAACAGCAAAAGCTACAAAAAATCCTAACCATAATATTTTTTGACTATCTAAACTTATTTCATATAAAGAAATTAATTGAAAATCAGTTGAACCTATATAACTAAAAATACATAAAATACAAAGTAACATAGGTAAACTTCCAGCTAAAGTATATAAAAAAAATAAGAATGCAGATCTAAATCTATCGGCCCCATGTCCAAATATTACTATTACAATAAATAAAATTGGTAATACACTTTCAAAAAAGATATAGAAAAGTAACAAATCAAGAGAAACAAAAGCACAAATTTGTAAAGTTTCTAATAATAAAAATGAAATTAAAAAGAATTTTAGGTTTTTCTTAATATTTGAATAGTTAGACAGTAAAGCAATTGGTGTAACAAAAGTTGTTAATAAAACAAAATAAAGTGATATTCCATCTATCCCAAAATTTAAATGACAAAAATTTAATTGATTAAATTCAGAGACAAATTGAAATTGAGTAGTATTAGAATCAAATTGATACCATATAAATAAAGATACAAATAAATTAATAAGAGAAGTTGTAAGTGCTATTCTTTTCATTTGTATTTGATTTTTAACAGAATCGTCTTGTATAGGAAGTAAAATTAATGAACCTAATATTGGTATAAGCAAAAGTAGTGTTATCATGAGTTATTGTTTGTTTTTTAATTCTATTCTTCTTATGTCTAGAGTAACCAATCCTGGATAATTAAGTTATTAAATTTTTTATTTTTATCTTATTATTTATAAGGAACTGATTTAAAAAAAGAAGAAATGAGAATTTTATTAATTATTATATTTAAATTTTAAATTAATTTTTTTAACCTTTATTCCAATCCAAAAACTGGACCCACTTATAACTTTGTTAGACAAAGTGCTGTGCTTGACCCAGACCGCCAAACTAACCACACAACACAAAGTGTTTGGTAGTAAACAAAGTGTAAACAAAGTGTAGTTTTGTTTACTACCCTACAAAAAGGGTGAGGGAAGTGTACCGAAGGTAGTTTAGCAATCTTTCGATCGCGGAGCGTATCTAGTGTGGGGTAACAAATCCCTGCTTGCTTTGCTAGCGCTTGAATTAAAGGAGCGTTTTGCAATGCACTGGTCCTTGATACACAAAGTGTATCCTTGCTAGCTTTGCAACCTAGTTGGAGACTAAAGAAGCAGAGAAATAGCTTGTATAATTAATATTTTTGTTTTTTATTTTTGGGAATTTTATTTTTGTTTTTAGTATATTAATTTTATACCTTTTAATTTAAATTTATCATTAAATATTTAATAATGATAAACACTCGATTTATTAATTTAATGATCTGGTCCGCCAAACTAAAAAAAACAAAGTTTTTTTTTTTGTAGAAAGCTAGTTTAAACACAAAGTGTGCGCTCCGCAGTAATATAAACAAAGTTTGATTAGTCCGCAGTCTGGTGGTCCGCCTAAAGTAAAGGAAAGGCGGGGGGGGGGGGGGTTAAATAATTATAAATAATTATGATTGAATTGGTAACATTTTAAATGCATGGAATGGTATAGGGCTAGCTAATGTCCATTCTAATGTATTAACTGCTTGAGTCTCATTATTTAATTGAGCTTCGCTAGTAAAATATGAAGCTACTGCCCAAGGGTTATTTGAGCAAATAGGTTGGTTAGCAAAAATATCATAAATTATATAACCGAATAAAATAGTTGCTACTACAGAAACTAATGACCCAAAACTTGAAACTGCATTCCATCCGCTAAATGCATCAGGGTAATCAGGAATTCTTCTAGGCATTCCAGCTAGACCTAAGAAATGTTGAGGGAAGAAAGTTAAATTAACCCCAATAAATAGTGTCCAGAAATGAATTTTTCCTAGGAAGTCATTGAATGTTCTACCTACAATTTTTGGACTCCAATAATAGAATCCAGCAAATAAGGCAAATACAGCTCCCATTGATAATACGTAATGGAAGTGAGCTACTACGTAATATGTATCGTGGAATGCAATATCTAATGAAGCATTAGATAGAACTACTCCAGTTAAACCACCTATAGTGAATAAAGCTAAGAATCCTAATACAAATAATAATGGTGTACTATATCTTAAACTTCCACCGTATAAAGTAGCTAACCAAGAGAATATTTTTATTCCGGTTGGTACAGCAATTACCATTGTAGCTGCTGTAAAGTAAGCTCTAGTATCTACATCTAATCCCACTGAGAACATGTGGTGACTCCATACAAGGAATCCTAATATTCCAATTGAGAACATAGCGTAAACCATTCCAATGTATCCGAAAATAGGTTTTCCTGAGAATGTTGAAACGATATGACTAACTATACCAAAACCAGGTATAACTAAGATGTAAACTTCAGGGTGTCCGAAGAACCAGAATAAATGTTGATACAAGATAGGATCTCCACCTCCGGCTGGGTCATAGAAGCTAGTATTAAAGTTTCTATCAGTTAAAAGCATTGTAATAGCACCAGCTAATACAGGTAAGGCTAATAATAATAAAATTGCTGTAATAAATACAGCCCACACAAATAAAGGTAATTTATGTAATGACATCCCATTTGTTCTCATATTAAGTGTTGTACTTATGAAATTTATAGCACCTAATAAAGAAGAAATCCCAGCTAGGTGTAAACTGAAGATAGCTAAATCTACTGATCCACCTGAATGTGATTGAATTCCTGCTAATGGAGGATATACAGTCCATCCTGTTCCAGCTCCATTTTCAACTAAAGAACTTATAAGAAGTAAAATTAGTGAAGGTGGTAATAACCAAAAGGATACATTATTTAATCGAGGGAAGGCCATATCGGGACTTCCACAGTGGATAGGTAAAAAATAATTACCAAATCCACCTACTAGACCAGGCATAACCATAAAGAAAATCATGATAAATGCATGAGCTGAGATTATTACATTAAATAATTGATGATCCCCTTGTAAAAATTGAACCCCTGGAGAAGATAATTCCAATCTGATAAGTACAGAGAAAGCAGTTCCGATCATTCCAGCAAATACAGCGAAAATTAAATAAAGCGTACCAATTTCTTTAGCATTAGTAGAATTAAGCCAATTCACTTATAAAGTTTTCAAAGAAAGACAATTGTTAGCTAACTTATAACTTGAATAAGTATTTATTTTTCTTTGCTGAATCCTTGCTTCTATAGTAGAGCAATAAGCCAGCTGAGCCTTTAGGTATAATAATTACATTAATAGTTGCGTGATCCTTGCTACGTTACAAAAAAACTTTTTGTTTGTAGGCTACAAAACACTTTGTTTGCTACCCTAACAAAAGGGTGAGGGAAGTGTCGCGGAGCTAAGGACCTGCTAGTGGCAGAGGCAGAAGCAAAGAAGCACATTTTTATTGTATGAGAAAAAAAAAAAAATAAAATTCAAGTTAAATTTATCTCCACTTAAGTGCCCAATAACAATATTTAGTTTTATAGTTTAATTGTTTTTTGTTTTTGTTTGTTTAATTAACGGAATAAAGGTGATTCGAACACCTAAGGGTATTAACCCGAACAATTAGCAATTGTTTTATCTTACCAATGAACACTATTCCTTTCTAAATTTAAGTTTTTGTATAAGAAATTAACTAAAAGTTTAAACTTTTTAATTAAGTTAATAATTTTTAATAATATAATTTAATATTGATCCTTATCAGATTTGAACTGATCCTAGCTTCTTGAAGGGGAGCTGTACGAACCACTATACTAAAGGACCGCTTATATATTAAAAATAAAAACTAGTTTTTTGTAACCTTATAAATATATTTTTTAACTCCGCCTACCTTTAATTTTTTTATTCTAATTTTATTTCTATGCCCAAAGGGCAGGGTTGCTTTTTTCCTTTAAGGTCAGCAAAGCCTTTCATTAAATGTTGATTTTATGATTGAAGGTTGCATTGCTAGCATACAAAAAACAAAGTTGTTTTTAGCCCTACCCCGCAAATACGTGACCCGGAGAAAAGGACCTGCTAGTGTAGGCTGGCCTGCGGACCTAAGAACCTAAGAAGCAAAGAAGCTAGAAGCCTGTAGTAGTGATTCATATTATTCTTTTTTTATATTAAGGAGCGCGCTCCTTTCCTGCGCCTGCGGAGCTTCGGATCAAACAATTTGTTTGCATACACAAGTTGTAGGGTTGTAGAAGTTTAGTTTAGTTTAGTTTAGCCTAGCATGCAAAGCAACCAACAAAAGGCTCAAGATCAGGAAAATACTAGGCTTTGTCCTTTGTAAGCATCAAGTAGGAAACGTTAGCACACAAATGGTATATGAGAATTAAAGAAAAAGTAGATTTAAGTTTAGTTATCTTATTTTTGGCTAAATGGCGAAATCAGGAGTTGAACCTAAACTAACAGATCATGAGACTGTTGTGCGAAGCCTTTACACTATTTCGCTTTTATTTTTATTTAAACTATAAAAAATTCTATTCACTTTTATAATTTAATTTATCGCTCAGCCACCTTTACGCCAAGCGGCTCTGCACGCTAGCATACAAAAACAACTTTGTTTAGTGGAACAACAGCTCCTTAATAATCCTTAGTGGAACAACACTACACCACACTTTGTTTAACAAAGACTACAAGTCCGAAGGAGCGGGCCTTGTATTATTATAAAATTACATTATTTAATTTAATCTGTATAATTATTTAATTAATTAATATCTTTTAAAAAGATAACAAAGGCTCAGGATACAAAATCCGCACCTCTATATAGTTTCGCTAGAAAAAAGTACACTAGCAATGCAAGGCCCAAAGGGTGTTTTTCGTTTTGTAGGGTACACCACTTTATATTAAGGAGCGGATTATTAAGGAGCTTTAAAACAATTAGTTTAGTTTGTTAGCAATCTGTCGATCGCGGAGCGTATCTAGTGTACTGCGGAGCGAACCCTCAACCTGCGCAAACACTTTGTTTAGTTTAGGGTAGTTTAGTGTACTACTAGTTTATTCTCTTAGCTTATTTATTTCCTTTTTTTTTTTACTAAAGGAATTGCTCCGCTAGCATAGTTGCGAAGTTAAAAGGTATAGGATATGAGCAATGGAGTAGATTGTGGCTGCACAATCCTCTTCTTGATTCGAAGCTCTGCGCTCCGCTAAACAACACTTTGTTTAGTAGTGGAACAACCCTACAAAACGAAAAACACCCTTTAGGTAGTGTAGTTTTTTCTAGCCCGGCCGAGCTAGTGTACTCTGTTTTTGGGGTATTAAAGGAAAGCTCCTTAATTAAAGGAAAGCTCCGCTTGTCCGCAGCCTCCGCAGCCTTGAATTAAAGCTAAGGACCGGTGTAACAATAAAAAGTTATAATTTATTGTAGAGGGTAGTGGGTAAATAAGGTTTAATAAAAAACTTTAATTTATTTATAATTAAAATATTAACACTATCTTTGAAACATGATTACGAACAAAGAGACTCGAACTCTTAAGGAATCACTTCCACTCCTGCTTAAGAGGAGATTGTTTACCAAATTTCAACATGTTCGCTATTATTTTTACTGCAACTAGGCCCTAGGCTTACAACTGCCTAGCATTGCAACCCACTTTGTTTGGCTGCTTGCAATGCTAGCGTTAAGACTTCGCTTCCGCAACTGGAATACCTTACAAAAATTAAAAGCAAGTTGTACACTACCCTTTGCAAGTTGTAGTGGAACAACTCTACCCTGACCTTTTGTTAGGCTACACTTGCAAAGCTAGTGTGGTGTACCGAAGGATCTTTACTTTGTAAATAATAAGGAACGCGCTCCTTTCCTGCGCCTGCGGAGCTTCGGATCAAGAGCGTTATTATTTTTAATTAGAAATAGTAATATATTAAGTAAATATTAAAATAAAATTAATAAATAATATATTCTAAGGTCTTAAGAGGATTCGAACCCCTGTAGAAAGTATTAACAGTACCTCGCTTAAACCACTCAGCCATAAGACCTATTACTCATAAATTAAAGAATTTAAACTATTTTATATCTCATTTCTTTTAAGTTATTTTTTTAACTTAAGTAAATATTAAAATAAATAAATTTATTATAATATTTAGCTTGTTGTAGTAGAACGGCACTACACTTTGAAAGCAAGTGTATCGAAGTTTTCCTCTTCATTATTAGTTGCTTTTATAGCGAAGCAATTATTCACAAGCCAGCCTTGTTCCATTTCTCCTTAGCCAAATTCAATCAAGTCTTGTACTGTTAAACAAGTAAAGGGAAAAATCAAGGATGCGGAGCTATCGCTTATTTGCATTAGCTGATGTGGAACCAATCTACCCTTTGGAAAACTACACTAGCTTTGCAAGTGTAGCCTAACAAAAGGTCAGGCTGGTGTAGCGTAGCATTCATTATTTCAATTAAGCATCTTTTATATGGTAGGCGCGACTCGAACACGCTATATGTCTCCCACCCAAAAGGAGCGACTGGCCAGTTAGTCATCTACCATTTTTATATTTATTTTATTATATTTTATACTTATAATTATATTCTTTTATTTGTGTGGTTTTCTACACTTGCAAAGATAGTGTACTGATGTAACAATTTCCTAAACAACTTCCTACCCTACAAAACGAAAAACACCCTTTAGGTAGTGTAGTGTACACAACCCAAAGCCAAAGGGTAAACTTTGTTTATTGTAGCAAAGGGTCAGGGTGAGGATCATGGAGCGGATGTGGGGGATTGAATTTGGCTAAGGAAAAATGTTTTTTTTTTTTGTTTGTAGTGGAACAACACTAATGGTACAACAAAAAACTACACTACCTTTTGGCTTGTTTTGTACAAAGGTAGTTTGCTTTGCTAGTTTTGTTTTTTGAAGTAATATTAACTTATTTATTGTAAGAAGCTGTTTAACGGGCACTGTCGGATTCGAACCGACGACTTTTTTGAAGTACTCGTTTTCAAGACGAGCGCCATAAACCAGACTCGACCAAGTACCCTTTAATTAAAAATACCTTAGAATAAAAAATAATAAAAGTTAATATCCTACGGTTCCTTATTATTTACAAAGTAAAGATCCATATTAATCTTATTAAGGCGAAGCTGATTTATTTACTTAAGGAACGATCGTTCTCCAGCCCTACACTAAACAAAGTTTACCTTGACCTTTTGTTAGGCTACACTTGCAAAGCTAGTGTGGAGTAAAAATCAAGGATGCGGAGCCGGAGCGCTATTATTAAATAAAGTAGGAAAGAAGAACAAGCCATAAAGGGGACTGTTTTAATTAATTAACTTTAATTTAACTCATTTCCATTATAAGACCTAAGGGAGTTGAACCCTTATAATATCCATTATGAGCGAACTGCATTAACCATTATGCTAAAGTCTTAAAAAAAAGTTATTTAAATTAAGATTAAATATTATCATTTATTCATTTAGCGTTTTGTTTTTATAAATAAAAATAAAGAATGAGTGCGTGCTTGAATACCCTAAAAAACCGACACTACCTTTTGGCTTGTTTTGTACACTTTGTTTAGCCTAGCCTACACTTTGTTTAGCCTTTGGCAAATGGTAAGGGTCGTGTACCATACTCCACACTGATATGTAGTAGAACAACACTACAAGGCTTGGTTCTTAGCCAGGAACCGTAGGATGCGTAGGATGCGAACCGACTAAAGAAGCTTTAAAACAAAACAAATTGTTTTGTTAGAAGAGGACTGAGCAGTAAAGGAATCGAACCTTTTACGGTTATTAACCAATTCTTTTACAGAGAATCACCATTACCAATCGGATCACCTGCCCAAATTTATTTTTTGTTTAAACTTTTTTATATTTATTTTAAATCTCTTTTAAATAAATAATTAAAAACCATTAAATAAGCCATCCTATTTATTTATTTATGTTACTATTTTCTATCTTAGTCAAAACAAAAACAAAAAACAATTAAGTACTAGTGCAACTGCCTGCGGTGCACGGATCTTTTGTTAAGATTTGATGGCCCCGGCGATTCCTTTTCTTGAATTAAAGGAGTTGATTGCTAGCACTGGTCATCTTAAGTGAATAAAGCATGCTACTAAAGAAGCAAGGTATTATTATTTTAATCAAATAATGTATAATTATTAAGAATCCTTCTATACGAAGCCAATAAATTAAATTAATTTAATTTAATTAAAGATAGACCGATTAACAAAAATCCAGTACTAAGCCACGTGAGCTTAACCAAGCAAATGACTTGTTTGTCTTTTATAGTGAAGCCATTATTCACAAGCTCTTTATTCTTTGCTTTAAATGCAAAGCATGTAACCTTTGTTTGATCCGAAGCTCCGCAGGCGCAGGAAAGGAGCGGCGAACCGCCCCTACTAAACAAAGTTTGTACACTACCCTTTAAACAAACAAAAAGTTTTTTTTGTTGTGTACAGCAGACAAATAAACTACCTCAGATTCTACACATTTGTAAACCTAGAGTGCGGATAAGCGGAGCGTTGCTTGCAATGAAGATAAAGACCCCTTATTAATCCAGGTTTAGGCTTAAGATTAGGGACCATTCTTAATTATAAATTTATTCTTATAATTATTATTATTTGAAAACACCTGGACTTGAACCAGGACTTTCCCCTTAAAAGGGGGACACTCAAACCACTCGAGTTCTGTTTCCTACTCTACAAATGCAAAGCATTTGTGGATTCTAAAGAACCGAAGGACAAAAGCTCTTATTAAGGAGCGCAACATCCTTTGAATACCTGACAAAAACAAAACTACACTTTTTTAGTAGTGGAACAAGCCAAAGGTTAAGGATCAGGCTCACCGAAGCTCAACTAGACCCGTGCCTGCAATCAGCTCATTTAATTCAAGAAAAGGAATACAAACAAAAAGTTTTCGCTTCGCTTGTTCGCACTACGCTTGCTTTTAAAGGGCAAGCAGTGGTCTGCAGGCAATGCCATTCCTTTGTTAATATAGTGGCGCATGGCTCCGCAGCGAACCTTTAAAAACAATGCTACGCACCAAAGGGTGTGGATTTTAAACCTAGGCTGCGGACAAGCGGAGCGTTGCTTGCATAACATGCAGTTAACTGGGTTCAGGTTGATTGATGCAATACTAAGGAGCAAATAAGTAAAGAAGCTAGTGTGACTAGTGATACTGATAATGGTAGTGGCTGACTACTTAATTATACTTAAGAATATTTAATTATCCTTTTCCTTTAATTAAGGAGCTGCGGACCAAAACCCAGATAAAAAAGATTGATAAAACTTTGATAAATTTATTTATAATTGGTAAGCAGATATAATTATTATTAAAGATTTAGAAATTAACTGAGTTGACCAGACTCGAACTGATATAAGCCATTACCAAAAAATGGTGTTTTTCCAAATTAAACTACAACTCAAACACAAAACAATATTATTATAATTTAATATAAAGAGAAGGCTTCGCTAATAAAACACTTTTTTAATTTAACTGATTTTTATATTAATTATTTATAGCAGCTAATAAACAAAAATAAGTTGAAGGACAAGTATCACCCCACTTATAACTCCACTATTTATTATCACTGGTATAGTATACCAAACCCGAGCCGACCCTACACTTGTTATTTTTCCTTAAATAAATATTATAATTTTATAAACAATTATTATGCCGAAAACTGGAATTGAACCAATATTTAAATCTTACAAGGAATTCGTTTTACCAATTAAACTATATCGGCTAATATTTAAAATTGTTTAATAATCTTTTTATTCTAATATATATTTATAAGTTTACACTTATAAAGATTTAAAACATTTATTTATTATTTTAATCTGCTCCTTTAACTTTGTGCTCTTTAATAAAAGCAAGTATCTTTCCTCCTTCGGGTCCGAAGGAGCGGGCTAACTAGCCTTGCAATTGACCAATTGACACCAGTGCGAAGCGCTAGCTAATTCGCTAATTAGAAAAATTATTTCAACCATAGTACAAAGTTATGAGTGGGCGCTAGCAAAGCAACTAGCACCTTACCATTAATAAGGAATAAAAAATCCGCTGTTCCGCGCTAGCTACCTTTGCAATTGTCAGGTAGTGGTAGTGGGTTTTGTATTAGCATCATTGATAGTTATATGAATGAGATTAGAACTATATCTATTAAATTAATTAAGCTATGCCCCGGGAGAGAATTGAACTCCCATATCTATATCTTCAGAATAGCGCTTTGACCACTAAGCAACCGAGGCTTTTACTGTTATTTTACTTTCCCGTTATAACTTTCCTACTTTTAAATATAATTAATTATTATATTAATTTAAAATCAATATATCCATTACCTTTAAGTTGATGCTTCTAGCCTAGCCTTACCCTTTGGTTTACCTTGGTCCTTTGCTCCTTTAAATGCTTAAATCAACCAAACAAAAGGCAAGAGTGCGCGGAGCCGTTGCTTTCAGCACGTTAAATATTTGCATTTAAAGAAAAGAATTGCTCCGCTATAGAAGCCGTCAACCGTGTAAAGGAAAGGATTATTAAGGAGCTACAGTCCACTGCCTAATTACTCTAACTTTATTTGATTTGCTAGCGAAGCAAGCACTCCTACACTACACAAAGTTTACCCTAGCCAAACCCGAAAGGTAGGCTGGTGTACCCTGTTATAACCAAACAAATTGTTTTAAAGCTCCTTAATTACAGGAAAGCTCCGCACTACTCCACACTTGCAAAGCTAGTGTAGTGTACACCTTGCAAAGTGTTTAAAAGCATTTGTAGGGTAGAACAAAAGCAGTGATTGCGGGTAACGGTGAAGAGCCAAAGGGCAGAAGCTAGAAGCAAATAATACTTATTATTATATTATTTTATTGTTTTATTATTTTATGGAGAAAGATAGATTTGAACTATCATATTTGTAATGCAAATACAACTGATTACCATTATCAGATTCCCCCTTTAATAAATTTATTATTATTACAAAGAAAATATTTTCTTTATCTCTTTTATTACTTTTTTTAATTTAAATTTATATTAATTTGCTTTTCTTAATTATATTACTCCTTTTAATTAAAAGACGAATAAAAAGGGGTGCTTGATTTGTCTGCCCTACCGAAAACTTTTTTGTTTAAACTAGATACGCTCCGCGATCGAAAGATTGCAACCCACTTTGTTTTTATTTGATGGCTTAGCTACAAAACACAAATAAAAACAAAGTTGTTTTTTAAGGCAGTGATTGTAGGTAAAGGGAAAAAGCAATGATTTAAAGGAATTGCATTGCTAGCGGAGCGATAGAAGCATAGCAGCTCTTAAATCCTTTACTTTTTAAGGCTATAGGGGTTAAATACTTATATTTATTGTTAATTTATTTTTGTTTTTAGTATATTAATTTTATATAAGTTTGTTTGTTTTTAATTATTTACATAAGGCGCTCCGCAGTGTATTAATAATAATTTAGTAACATTGATTGAATTTAGCGCCTTAGCTTCTAGCCTAGCCTTACCCTGTTTGGATACTAAAAAGCAATATGGTAGCTAGCATTGCAAGCAAGCAACCAAAGGCTCAAGATATGGGATTAAAGGGATTGGCTGAGGTGTTGAATCAAAGGCCTTTGTAATTCACAACATTAAATAAGATCATTAAATTATTGAGATGCTGTATCGATCCAAACTAAGAAATCCGGAGAAGATACTGCTTCAACTACTATAGGCATAAATCCATGCCATACTCCACAGATTTCTGAACATTGTCCATAGAAAGTTCCTGGTCTTTCAGCTAAGAAAGAAACTTGATTTAATCTACCAGGTACACAATCTAATTTTAAACCTAATGAAGGAACTGCAAAAGAATGGATAACATCTGAACCAGTAACAATTAATCTAATGTGGCAATCTACAGGAATTATAAGTTTATTATCCACATCTAATAATCGGAATTGACCTAATTCTAAATCAGATTCAGGGATCATATAAGAATCGAAGTCAATAGAATCTCCACTATCAGTAATGAAATCTGAGTATTCGTAAGACCAATACCATTGGTGACCTACTACTTTAATTGTTAATGTAGGTGAGATAACTTCATCCATTAAATATAATAATCTGAAAGAAGGGAAAGCAATAGCAATTAAGATTAATGCAGGTGTTACTGTCCAAATTAATTCTAATACTGTTCCGTGAGTAAGATATTTATAAGCGATAGGATTTTTATTAGAGCTGTAGTAATAGATAATTGAGAAAAGAGCCCAGAATACTGAAAAACAAATAACAACTAAATAGAATCCAATTGTATTATGTAGTGTAACAAGACCTGTGAAACCTGGAGCAGCACTATCTTGAAATCCTAATTGCCATGGTTGTGCAGCATCGTTAAATATAGTATTAAAGAAAATTGAAGGTAATAGTGTCATTTTAAGTTATTTTTTTAATTGTTGATCTTAATTTATTGTTTCCTCTTTGATCCTTGCTTCTATGAAATGCGGAGCAATTCTTTGCTAAAAATGCAAGCACATAACCCTTTAAATTGTAAATAAGAGTTGCATTGCTAGCGGAGCAAAGAACTTCTACCTTATCATATTATTACTGTTTAAATACCTATCTTTAGATTAATTCTTTTAATTTAATCTAAGTTAACGACAATATACTCCTTTTAAAGGCAATACCAATATGTCCTAGCCTATGTATGCACCACAAAAAACTACAAAAACAATTTGTAAGGTGTACACTACACTAGCTTTGCAAGTGTGGAGTAGTGAGGAGCGAACACTTTGTTCTAAAGGAAAGCTCCTTAGCTCCGCATCCCACTGTTAAAATAAAGGAACTGTCAAAGCATTTGCAATTCCTTTATATCAAGCTAAGGAGCAGGTATAAAATCGAAAGATATAATTAAAACAAAAGAACTAGAAAATACTTTAAATTTTCAATAATAAAGCAGGAATACAGAAAATAAAATAGAAGAGACGGATATGCTATCTTTAAATTTTTATTATTTATTCAATATTTATTTAAAATTAGCATGTTATTAACATAACTTATAAGAGATAAATGCCTTGTGAAATAAATCACAGTTCTAACTTTTTACAAGATCTTAAATTTTAGGACTTAGCTCCGCTTAACTAAACTTTGATTAGTATTTTTAAACCTTCTATAAATAAAGGATTTAAATCGAGTTAAAAGTTAAATTTAATATCTCTCAAATTAAAAGACATCTTAAGATTGATCTTTGTGGTAATATTCTTATATTACTAATAATTAAAAACTTTTAATAATTAATAAGTATTTGTAATATAATCTAAGGAGTAAAGGAATCGAACCTTTATTAAAAATTATTATTAAAAATGTACTAGGAAATTCTAAATATAAATTGTAAAGTAAAAATTCCGGTTATCTAATCTCTTCTTTAGGATCCTACTGCCAGCCTACAAATTGTTTTTACAAAGGGTAGGTGCTAAATTTTTCCTAGGACTGCTATTACATGAAAAGCAACAAACCTACCCTGGATGTTTTAATAAGGAGCCTGGTTCCGGAAGTCTAGCAATACACTAACCACAGGCAATGCTAGAGGATTAAAGGTAAGGTTTTTGCAATGCTAGTGGAATTAGGGCAGAGAATTAGTCACAGTTTTATTAACAATTTTAATTTACCTATTTTTGGTTTTAATTTATTTATTTTATTTTTTGCTTCAACCATTTGCTAACTCCTTTTTAAATTAAAAGTTTAATATTATTCATAAAACTAAGGTGAATTCAACCCCTAGGGGTTAAACATAAAATTTTTGTATTACTCACTTATAATTCAACCACTTATAACTTATCACTGCTGTGCGAAGCTCCCTCATAAACGAAGGCTCAGCGCTTCTTTCCTTTATATCAGGCGAGTTAACTTAGCGGTTCCTTTTACCACAAAGGTATTGGATTGCTTGCTTCGCTAGCGCATCAATAAAACCAAAGGGTCACTTATTTGCATTAGCGGTTGGTTGCATTGCTAGCCCAGGTACACTAAACAAAGTTGTTTTTTTGATGGTGTACACTACAAAAAAATTGTGTAAGGTAGTTTAGCGAGGCGTGCAAGGGCAATGCATGCAGTGAAAAGACTGAGTTAAGTGACTTGGATTGAAGTTAGACTTTATTATAAGTGAAGTACATTAATTTTATAAAAATAAGCTAGTATGCGCTAAATAATTATTTTTCAGTAGATGTAGCTATATCGATTAAAGTATTTTCACTAATTCCAATTACTGGTACAATTATTAAGAACCAAGCAAAATAAAATGCAGTTGAAAATTGACCTATTTCTAAGTATGGTGTTTCAGGGTGTTGAGATCCGATCCACATTAAAATAATGAAATCAACAACAAAGAACCAGAAAGCTAATTTCATAGCGGGTCTAAATTGATTTCCTCTTATTCTAGATAAATCTGTTAAAGGTAAAATTAATAAGATTAATAAAGATCCAAACATTGCAACTACTCCTAATAATTTATTAGGTATTGATCTTAAAATTGCATAAAATGGTAATAAATACCATTCTGGTACAATTGATGGAGGAGTTACCATAGGATCTGCTGGAATATAATTATCCGAGTGACCTAATAGATTTGGATAGAAGAAAACAATTACAGATAATACTAGGAAGAATGCAAAAATAGTTACAAGATCTTTAAATACAAAGTAAGGGTGCATTGCATATCTATCTCCATTTGATGTTACTCCATTTGGATTATTTGATCCATGTACATGAAGAGCAATTAAATGTGCTACCGCTAAAGCGGCTAATAAGAAAGGTAATAAATAATGTAAAGAGAAAAATCTATTAAGTGTCGCATTTGACACAGAGAATCCTCCCCAGATAAGTTCTACAATATCTTGTCCAAATACTGGAATTGCAGATAAAAGATTAGTAATTACTGTGGCACCCCATAAAGACATTTGTCCGTAAGGAAGCACATAACCTAAGAAAGCTATAGCCATCATAAGTATAAGTATTATTACTCCAATAGACCAAACTAAAACTCTAGGTGTTTTATATGAACTATAATATAATCCTCTACCTACATGCATATAAACGAAGATAAAAAAGAATGAAGCTACGTTAGCATGTGTATATCTAATTATCCATCCATTATTTACATCTCTCATAATATGTTCTACACTATTAAAAGCTAAATCTACGTTAGGTGTGTAATGCATGGCTAAGAAAGCTCCTGTTAGTATTTGTATTATTAAACATGTAGCTAATAAAGATCCAAAATTCCATAAATAGGTGATATTCGCCGGTTGAGGTGAATCTACCATATAGGAATTAAGGAGTCTAAGTAAGACGTGGGTTTTTAATATTCTCATTTTTAGTGTTATTTTTGTTTTTGGTTGTTTTATTATTTTATATTTGTTTATGGATTCTATTTTTTAAATAGAAAATTATAAAGTAAATTAGAATAGGCTTTAATTAATAAAGACCTTGATATAATATCAAATAAGAAATAAGTTTAACTTGAATTTTATTTTTGTTTTAATAATCTCTATAAAGATGAATATGAACTACACTACACTTTGTTTAACAAAGTTTACCCTTTGCATAGTTTAGTACACTCGCGGAGCGTGAAATGTAGTGTTTTTACAATAATATTATATTTATTTAAATTAATAATAATTTAGATTTACTATCTTTATTTTGATTTAATTATAAAGTAATTTAATATAAAGCATAAAGCCAAATAAGAAATTATAATTGAATTATAATAACCATTTTGCAGAGCCCCTTAAATACTGCGGAGTTGCTTCGATGCTTCTTCTCTAGCAAACCCGATCTGGATTGAATCAATACCTAGCTACGCTAAAAAAAAAACTTTGTTTAGTTTTGTTTTTTGTAGTTTACCTTTCCTTTAAGATAAGGTAGAAGCATTTGCCAGTCCCCTCAGTTGAGATTAAGGGGACTCAATTCAAAAAGATGTTAGCCAGCCAGCTAGCATTGCAAGCAGCCAAAAGGTAAAGGATCAGGGATCAACAAACTCAATTAGTTTA